TTATGCACGAGCGTAACGCTCACAACTTCCCTCTGGATCTAGCTGCTGTTGAAGCTAATTCTATAGACGGCTAATTACTCTGGATTGTTAGTGTCTTTCAATCTTTGAAAAGCAAAAAAGAAAGCAGTACCAAAACCGAAAGGTCTGGTACTGCTTTTTCCGTCTAATTTAAAGTTATTGCGAGCAGAGCACAATAACTGTTTACTGTGCATCCAGCAGGAATTGAACCCGCGACTTCCCAATTATGAGTTGGGTGCTTTTACCATTCAGCCATGGATACATAATATCTAATCGCATAGTTTCATTATTAGTTCATTTTCGGGGCTTAGAACCATTCTTGAAATGGAATGACCGTAGACAGAGACTGCCACTTCCCAATTATGAGTTGGGTGCTTTTACCATTCAGCCATGGATACATAATATCTAATCGCATAGTTTCATTATTAGTTCATTTTCGGGGCTTAGAACCATTCTTGAAATGGAATGACCGTAGACAGAGACTGCCAATTAGTTTGGGGCGGACGTAGCCAAGTGGTTCCAAGGCAGTGGATTGTGAATCCACCACGCGCGGGTTCGATCCCCGTCGTTCGCCCGGTAAAAAAATCGACCGGATTCAATTCATTGTGATTTTCTATAATGAATCAAATGATGAGTGGTTGACGATACATTTGTGTATGTATGTTATTACATACATATAACAAAATATAAGAAGAAAATATTTTCTTATGAAAAAAAGAAAAAATTGAATCGATGGTCTTTTAAGATTGGTGATTTCAATTTATTCATTGAAATAACGATACACGACACATTTACACATATAACATAACAAAAACATTCATTTGCAGGCAGTAACCAAATCGAATCCCAAACCTACCTTATCCTCTTATCATTTGCAGTAAATTGGTTATTCTATTATTTGAATAGAGAGAACTAAGTCTTAATTAGCGGGGAGTTCCCGTTTCAAATTAATGAAGAAAATTGCCTTTATTTGGAAATGAAGGATTCTTTGCTTGACTTCCTCCATTTACTCAGGATAAAATGAGGGTGAGGGAGCTAAGCTAAAAAAAAACAATAGCAAACAATGTAACATGCTACAATTCAATTTATAAATAAGGCAAAGTTCAACTCAAAATTAGATCAAACGAATAACAAGTTCGGAAGATAAAAAAGAAATAAAAGGAGATCAAAAGATGAAAATAGCAGTTTATGGAAAAGGCGGAATCGGTAAATCAACCACTAGTTGTAATATTTCAATTGCCCTAGCTAGACGTGGTGAAAAAGTGTTACAGATTGGATGTGATCCCAAACATGATAGTACTTTTACTCTGACAGGATTTTTGATACCTACAATTATAGATACTTTGCAGTCCAAAGATTATCATTATGAGGATATTTGGTCCGAAGATGTCATTCATAAAGGTTATGGAGGGGTAGATTGTGTGGAAGCTGGGGGACCACCTGCAGGTGCTGGATGCGGGGGATATGTGGTAGGAGAGACTGTGAAGTTGTTAAAAGAATTAAATGCATTTTACGAATATGATATAATATTATTTGATGTATTGGGTGACGTGGTTTGCGGAGGTTTTGCTGCTCCGTTGAACTATGCAGATTACTGTCTCATTATTACAGATAATGGGTTTGATGCATTATTTGCAGCTAATCGTATTACTGCTTCTATCAGGGAAAAAGCTCGTACACATCCACTCCGGTTAGCAGGTTTGGTTGGAAATCGCACATCTAAAAGAGATCTTATCAATAAATATGTAGAAGCCTGTCCAATGCCCGTAATAGAAGTCTTACCTCTTATTGAAGATATTCGAGTTTCGAGGGTCAAAGGGAAAACCTTATTTGAAATGGTTGGATCCGAACCATCTCTTAACTATGTATGTGAATATTATTTAGACATAGCGGATCAAATATTGTCCCAACCAGAAGGTATTGTGCCAAAGGAGATTCCAGATCGGGAATTATTCAATCTACTCTCTGACCTTTATCTCAATCCTATTGATGAGGGGAAACATCAAAATAATAAGGAAAATTTACTTGGATTTACGACGATTTAATCAACATAGTTATAATCATTTATGTCAGTGAAAATTGATGAAACTCTCACTGTCGAATGTGAGACAGGTAATTATCATACTTTTTGTCCAATTAGCTGTGTATCTTGGTTATATCAAAAGATCGAAGATAGTTTCTTTTTAGTTGTGGGTACAAAGACATGCGGTTATTTTCTGCAAAATGCACTTGGAGTAATGATTTTTGCAGAACCTCGCTATGCAATGGCAGAATTGGAAGAAGGAGATATATCGGCTCAATTGAATGATTATGAAGGATTAAAAAAGCTTTGTATTCGAATAAGAAAAGATAGAGACCCTAGCGTGATCATATGGATAGGTACTTGTACTACAGAGATAATCAAAATGGATTTGGAAGGTATGGCACCCAAACTAGAATGGGAAATTGGAATCCCAATTCTAGTGGCAAGAGCGAATGGACTCGATTATGCCTTTACTCAAGGAGAAGATACTGTGTTAGCTGCGATGGCACATCGTTGTCCAGAACCGGAATTCTCCGTTCGTGAACGAAAAGAAACTATACAAAATTTTTTGACTTTTCATTCTAGAAAAAAAGAGGAATTGGTTGAATATGCAAATCACCCTTCCTTAGTTCTTTTTGGATCTTTGCCGTTCAACGTCGCTTCTCAACTCAATTTAGAATTAAAACGTCAATCCATCAAGGTATCAGGTTGGTTACCTGCTCAAAAATATACCGATCTTCCATCATTGGGTGATGGAGTTTATGTTTGTGGTGTTCACCCATTTTTGAGTCGGACAGCGACAACTTTGATAAGACGCGAAAAATGTCAATTAATTGGAGCTCCTTTTCCTATCGGTCCAGACGGAACGCGTGCTTGGATTGAAAAGATTTGTCCTGTATTTGGCGTTGAACCCCAAGGTTTGGAGGAAAGGGAGAAACGAATATGGGAAGGTTTAAAGGATTATCTTGATTTGGTACATGGTAAATCTGTCTTTTTCATGGGAGATAATCTACTAGAAGTATCTCTGGCAAGATTCTTAATCAGATGTGGAATGATTGTTCATGAAATTGGCATTCCATATATGGATAAACGATATCAAGCTGCTGAATTATCACTTTTACAAGATACATGTAAAAAAATGTGTGTACCAATACCACGAATTGTGGAAAAACCGGATAATTCAAATCAAATACGACGTATACGCGAATTACAACCCGATTTAGCTATCACAGGAATGGCTCATGCTAACCCGCTAGAAGCAAGAGGAATTAGTACTAAATGGTCAGTTGAATTTACTTTTGCACAGATTCATGGGTTTGCCAATGCAAGAGATGTACTTGAATTAGTTACCCGACCTCTACGTCGTCAGAAAAATTTAGAAGACTTGGGTCGAACCACTTTGGTCAGGAAATAATAAGTTTCAATTTCAGTAATTCTCGATCGAATTATTTAAGATAATTCAATCTATCTAATTGGATTTTAATTCTCAAAATAGAAACATATAGAAAAAGATCGAAATTCATTCAAATTCATATTATTTTGAATGCTATTTGTGGATTTGAGCGATAACTAATAGTTGATTTATTTTCACGGGAGATTTGAAATGATCTCTATAATCATTTCAAATCTCCCCATGATTATATTAAAAATATCAGAGTCATTTCTCTCACGAAAACATTCTTTTATGGAAATTATATGGAAGGGATAATAACCCATAGTATCTTATTAACAATAATGCCGCCACTCGGATTCGAACCGAGATGCTCTAGCACTGCTTCCTAAGAGCAGCGTGTCTACCAATTTCACCATGGCGGCTTGGTATTGTTCTAATATATCTAAATATATTCTATATAATATTTAGATATATTAGACTATTTTTCCGAGATTGTCAATGCAAAAAGAGTTTTTTTCTCTATTCAATATCCGACGTTAAATAGATACAGAAATCCAATGTTGGTCGTTATAACGGAGTATGGCGCAGTTTGGTAGCGTGCCACCTGGGGATGGTGGAGGTCCTGGGTTCAAATCCCACTGCTCCGAAACCCATCCCAAGATCGCGGCTAATTAAAAAATAGTCTTCTTATTAAACAGAACAAAGAGTCAATCAAAAAAGAGAAAGATATTGGAACAATATAACTTTTAATAAAGTTACGCGTTTTCTGCCAACGACTTAAAGGTCTAGGTCTTTCTAGCTTAACTAATAGTCCGTCTATAATATCTCTTAGGAACCTGAGAAAATTGATAAGTTTAACTATAATTTCCTTTATAAGGTTTCTTAGAAAACTTATAAAGTTGATAAGTTTAGTTTCCAACTTAAGCGGATCTATCAATTTTCTTAGTTTCTTTTTAAGGGTATTTAGAACTTTTTTAAGTTCAAGTCTAAGTTTAGAGAAAAGTTCTCTCATCGATTTGATAAGAAAATCTCTCAACGAACTCATTCGTTTGATAAGAAAATCTCTCAGTTTAGAGAAAAGTTCTCTCATCGATTTGATAAGAAAATCTCTCAACGAACTCATTCGTTTGATAAGAAAATCTCTCAGTTTAGAGAAAAGTTCTCTCATCGATTTGATAAGAAAATCTCTCAACGAACTCATTCGTTTGATAAGAAAATCTCTCAGTTTAGAGAAAAGGGAACCTATCCATTCCATAATGGAATCTCTAAGCAAACTTATTATTCTTCTAAGTATCGTAAGAAGCTCATTGTACGGGGAGCGGTCAGAAGGAAGAGATGAACTTATGCTACAAAAAGAGTCTTCTTTTTTGAGCTTTACCTCATTTATAACTTCATTTCGTCCAGCAACCGGCGAATGTTTCGTACCCAAGAAACTTTTGGTATGATTTCCAAAATTTTGAAGAATCTCTCTTATCGAAATAAAACTGTGTCTTATAAAATACAAACTATTTTGAATATGTTCCCAATGATCTATTTTGGGATACATACGTACCCTCAACATAACAGATCGACTACCATTATTGGTATTCCACCAAAATCTATTCATGCAAATAAGATCTTCTAATCGATAACGAGGCCAAAGAAAACGTCTTATCTTTTGTCTGGTATCTACAATCAGATGTTCATTTTTTGTCATCAGAACTTGGTCTGATGGTATCTCTTTACTATTGAATCTTACACTCTCATCTAAATGGTTTTCCAGATTCAAAAGATTCAAAATTCTAAATTCTCTACGACGTCTTGGAAGAAAAACATCTTCGAAAATGAAAGAACTTGAAATTTTTTCATTTACATCCTCAATAGGATGTATTTTTCTTCGTCGTTGAGATCTATCAAAAAGATTTACATCAATTTTTTTCTTTTTTAGTTTGAAGAAAAGACTCGCAATTTTATATACAAAGAATCGGTCATTAAAGTACCCCGGTACAAATGGCATAGATCTTCGGGTTGCCTCGGCAAAAACTCTAAGCAAATCATTTTCTTTCGGGAAGCAACTTTTGAGATACAATACAGTTTCCAATAATCCCAAGTCAAGATCCCCATTTTCCGCATATGGAAAAAGTAAGTCGGCTACAGCAGTATCGTTGCCTAATTTTTTCTTATCAAAAAAACGAGACGCATTTTTGAACTTGGAAGCCCAAGGAGCTAGTGGCAGTTTTTCGAGCTCGAATTTGGTTCTCCACTTACGAATATTTTTGGCCATTTCTCGATACGCTAATTTTTCTTTTTCCGATTCTTTTTTGGGGTCCACCCCCCTAAGTTTCATCTCCTCTTTTAATTCTGCCTCCCTTGCAAGACGTTTTGCCTCCCGTTGAAAGCGTTTCTGTTCTTTCAGATATTCGGTTCTGGGATCTTGTATCCCTTGTTTATTGGCTTTCTTGGGTTTGGTCTTGGTTTCGGATGGTACTTGTACTTTTTTGTTTTTTTCATCCAATTTTGATTTAACTCGGTCCCATGCCTTCTTATCACCCTGTGATGCTTTCTTAGCATCTTGTTTCAAAATGATTTCCTTTATGGCTATTCGGACTTCTTCTTTTTCTATATTGATTTTATCAATACGTTTTTTTGGATGATAAATATTATTGAAGTCTCGAACTAGAAAATCTCTCTTATTTTTTTTCGGATATTTCCTTTTCCGGCGTAATTCTTCCAATTTACGTCTCCTTTCTTCCCTTCTGAGCTGTTCAGCTTTTTGTGCAGCTATTTTTGCTAGTTGTCTAGCTCTCTGTTGCTTGATAAAGCTTTTCTTTGATTCTCGCATTCTTTGTTTCTTGGTTTGGTCATCTTCTCCTTTGAATGCTCTTCTCAATCTATCGACTTCTTCTGGAGAAGTTGCCGACTCCAATTTTTTGCGGCGTTCCTCTCTTGTCTTGAGTCTCTCTTCTTTGCGTTTTCTCCGTGCCTCCCTAATTTCTTCAAGGGCAGCCAGTTTGCTTCGCCTTTCCTCTTCTTTCTTTCGGAGACTTTCTATTACAAAAGCATCAACATCAAAATCTTTTGGTACTTGAATCTCTCGAAATTCCCACATTTGTTCAATTTGTCTTCTTATGATATCCGGGGGAAAAACGTCACCAAGTTTGTTTGCTTTTTTGATTCTTTTTCTAAGGTTTGGGAACAACCAGAATTGCCATTTGTAATATCGACTTTTTTTGTAATATTTTTCCTTAGTTGCCGAGAAAAAATCGACATTTTTCTTTTTGGAAGAATCACAATTTTTCTTCTTCTTCTTCTTGCAAGAACCGGGATTCTGAAAATTAGTAATAGCTTGATAATCTGGTTCCGGTATATATTGAATTGCGGGTCCGTGATTATCCTCTTTCATATGATCCAGATAACTATACGCTAAAAGCTCATATCTGTGACGTTTGATCCGATTCTTGAGTCGGGTTAGAAAAGACGCAAAGCGCTTCTCTCCCAAAAACGATGCAAATTCACTCCATCCCAACCGGTTGCCAATAATCTTCCTCTTCTTTTTGTGTGGGGCTATTCTGTAGCCAGCACACCATTTTAACCATTGCTTCCAATGGTTAGCCGTTAACTCTCGAGGATGCTTGCAATCCAATATTCCTTGCGAATGCAAAAATTCTTTCACATTGTTTTTTATAAAAGGAGACGATGTTTTTGATTCTAATAAATCCCTCGCATAGAATCCCTTCATATTTCTTATTTCTCGCCATATTTTGTGAAATACATATGCCTGGGAAATTTCTTTTCCTTGGCATTTGGATTTGGCGTTTTTGCTAATTGGGTCATTGCTATTGAATCTTTTTTGAATTGCTTCAATATTGCTACTCAATTGCATGCAAAATTCCAAATTGGATTCGATCATATTGAACATACTTATTTTGAGATCAATAAGTATTAATTTCACCCTAAAATGAATAACTTTCATAAAATAGGGCAATTTCTTCTTAATGAATCGAATACTTTTCTTTTGGAAAAGCGAACGCCAAATTTTGATTCGAGTCCACTCTTTTTTCAATCTAGATTTTATGTCAGGAGAAGGTTGATCCATTATCTGTTTAAAATCAGTTTTCAATTTATTATAAATATCTAGATTGAAGAGATACTCTTCATTCATTTGGTTGATTCGATCATTCATTGTGGTTGTCCAATCATTTGGATCTGGAAGATCCAAATCTTTTTCCATTTGGCTTGAAAATGGTTCATCTTGGACGACCTCTAAGGAAAATTTAATATTAGACGTAGGCCTAGTCCGAATCATTCTGATTTCTGTCCGAGTATCTATCTTGATCTCTGTCTGAAATTTCTTATTTATCAATTGGCGGATAGGTTCGATAATATTTATCAATTGGCGGATAGGTTCGATAATAGGTTTTGCCCGATCGGACGTGTAATTCCAAATGCATTCGCCAATAGGTTTCCAAAAAGAAGGCACTTTTGGGGGATTACCGAAAGGTAATTCAATTTCTGTCCCATATATGGTTAAAAAACCAGTTGTTTTTTTGTCTAGCTCAGTAGAGCTAGATTCATACCAAGGTCTCAAGCGAAAAGGATATACAATCTTGATTTGAATACCCTCTTTGATATAATCTTTTATGAACTTCTTGGGGACATCCGGGTCCGTCAGTTCATATCCATCATAATTACATTTGAGATATGCTTCCTTTTGCAAGTTAGACCAATCCTGCTCCCATTCGGGGACCTGAAATAATAAAGTACGACCAATATTTTTAGCTATTATCAAAATAGGGAAATACAATCGTTTTCTTAGATATGTATGAGTGAACAAAAGAGCAGCTCTGACATAGTGAATCACTTCTCCGTCGAAGGTTTGCTGTGTTCGACGGCGACGTTCTTCTTTTCGTCTTTCACGTCTCTCTAAAAATTTTTCGTAGATTCGTAAAGATCTTGAAGTTTTTTTCATTTTTGTCTTCTCTTTGACTTCCTTCTTAGGAAAAGGTTTGTGATGTGACTTTTGAGTCATTGATCTAAGTCTCCCGAAAAGAATCGACTCTGGTCTCGCTATCCAATGATTGATCACTGAAACTTTTCGTCGTTGAAAACGGACAGCTCCCTTTACTAAATCTCGACGAAAATCCCCTTCATAGGGGTAACTAAAGACATATATATCTTTAAATACAAGATCCTCCTCTTCGTCCCCCCCCTTGACCTCTTCAGGAGTTTCTTCTTGTTCAAGAACTTTAACTTTTTCTTGAAAGAATCCTTTTTTTCCTTCTTTTTTATTTTTTTTATTTTTTTTATTTTGCAAATCTTCTATTTTGTCAAAGGGCTTTATAATGATTAATTGTCGAGCTTTTTTTGGACGAGTTTCGAGACAATCTTTGACAGCTAGAGGGTCGTGAACTCCAGATATTAGGGTGGAGGGCAATTTAGGAACAATAAACCTGTTAAAATCTCGGATTCGAGGTTCATAATCATCAACACGGATTTTTTCCTTTTCCATAAACTTATTATAAATAAGATAAAGTTCATGGAAATTTGTAAAATCTTTCATATCTTGATCAAATTGTTTTTTTTCAAATAGATCTTGATCAAAATTGGATTTCTCGTTCTTATGCTTTTTATCCTTACGACATTTCTTCTTGGAAGGCAGATCCTTTTCTGAAATCTCTATAAAATCCTCCAGAATCTCCTTCTGTGATATCTCAATATCCACAGATACTCGAGAATTTGAGAATTCTTTCGAATTTATAAAAAAAAATCGCTCATAAAGCAAAGCCTGCTCAGCAGGAAGAACGCTAAGAAGCAATTCCCATTTGAGACCTGTAGTTTCAAGAAAAATATGCAACAAATAATTTGTTAGTAAATTTTGATCGCAAGAAGCAATGCCTTTTTCTATTCTTGCATTTAAAGGCGCCGGGACCAATGTTTTGAAAACATATTCCAATGAAGATAAATTTTTAGGATAGATTTTCTCATATTTTGACTTTAAATCTTCCAAAGTAGATTCATCCAACCATTTTTTTCTGTTTTGTTCCTCTAATAAGAACGTATGAATTTTCTCTATCCACCATTTGGAAATCATTTTTATTCGTGGTTGAACGATTCTATTTTTATTTTCTGGTGGAATTAAGGAAATTCGAAAAAGCCGGTTGGTAGAATCATGGTTCTTACATCCCGACAGTTTCTTTTTTTGCTCTTTTAAATACTCCTCTGAGTGCAACATCCACGGTGATTTAAATTGATTCATCGACCCACGGAATGGCCCGCTGAGTAAAGGATCATGAACTTCTGGAAGATACTTTCCGTCTTTTGTTCGAGAAAATCTAATTTTTTTTTCAACAACATCTACAATAGGAGATCCATTGCTTAGAGCTCTCACCCTATTTTCAAGCTCTTCGCCTAAATAAGATTTCCTCTCCGATTTTCTCACTATCCATTGATCAAAGTTATCCTGATTTGAATCAAGACTTTGATCGCCCAAGTTTGCCATTTTGGCAAAGAAAGACATACTTGGCGGAGCTGTGAAAGAAATTCTTTGGTGGCCATCACTGAGACAAACATCGAAGAAATATTCAGCAACTTGGCTCTTCACAGGACCACGAAGAATAAAATCACCAATACTTACGTATCGCAGGGGTTGGTTAAACCGATTAGAATCAAAAAAGATTAATGGCCACCTTTTTATTAGAAAAGATGCTAAAGTTTTATCTTTCTCAATATCCAATTTTAGATCTTCTAAAGATAGAATTCTTACTAACGTTCTATAAGAAGGAGACAGAGGAATGGGCGGCTTATTAACTTCATTTTTCTTCATATTAATAGAAGTTTTAGTTTTATACTTACGCCCTTTTTTTTTCTTAGGTGTTTTAACATCGATAAGTTCCCTAAAAGATTTTTTCTTATCGGATAACTCCAATGAAACTTCTTCCAATTCTTCTCGAGGACCCTGAATGAATGATCTTGAATCATTCCACTTAGTAACGATGAAAGAAGGATTCCTCCCGTAGCATGTTAGCATGCCATACGCGAAGAAAATAATTTGAAAACTGAAGGCGAAAAGCTCAGCTCTTCGATCAACTTTTAAGGGAACATCTTTTTCTACACGTGAACATAACATTTTCGTCATTTTGACAAAAAGAATTTGTCCGCTCAACCATCCGGCTGCGGTACTCAGCAGAAATATATAGCTTTCACTATACCTGAATAGCATCATATTGGTTAACCGAGTATAGACAGATTTACCGAAAAGGGCCGGGTTCAGCAGCTGTAAAGCGACTCCAATAATAAACTCTATTGCCGGATTTTGAAGCCAAGGGTATCTCCGAATCAAAGTTTTTTGAAAAACAAGGAATAATAGAACGGGAACAAGCATGATTGTCATTACGTGAGGTTTCCAAATGCTCGCATAAATAGGGCCAAGATAAATGGATGAGAAGACCACGAGTTGTGCCACAAAAGAACCACCAAGGATCAATTTTCCCGTAGGGACAATTTTCCTGTTGTCGACGACTTTGTTTTGAATCAACATCGCTCGGATGTAATACATTTGAGCTGGACCAATTGGCAACGTTGATAAAAAGCCATAATAAACACCAAATAGTAGAATTGGTGTACATGTTTGAATCCACGGTAAAATTACCCAATATATTTCTGTAATCATATTCAAAAACCTCCTTTATCTAATCTTTTAGTACGAAAATTGTTAATCATAGGCAAAACAGACCTCCGTCTTATTGGTTTTTCTTCTTTTTTTTCTTCTTCTTCTTGTTCTTCTTCTTCTTCTTCTTGTTCTTCTTCTTCTTCTTCTTGTTCTCTTTCTCATATGCTAGACCATCCCCGAGATATGGGACTTTAGGGATGCTTGTTAAGTTCAAGCTCATTACATTTTCGATACTTTTTCATCCTTATATTTCTAAATCATCTTCCCTTTATTATATTTATTGAAACTATTCTCTTTGTTTCATTTTGTGTGATAGATCATAACATTATCTTTATCATTTGTTTTTTCATTTTTTTTTTTACTATAAATCTATATATGTATATATATATATATATATATATACATATATATATATATATATATATATATATATATATATATATATACATATATATATATATATATATACATATATATATATATATATATATATATATATATATATATATATATATATATATATATATTATATATAGTATACTATATATATGCACTAGGTGTCTTATTATTGGCTCAGACAGTTAGTAGTCCGTTAGATTCATATTCAAACATATTGAATTATGTTCAATTCATATTTATAATCATGTAATCATAGACAATTCTTCTTCTTCTTTTTCTTTTATTTTATTATTAAGGTGTCTACGTTTGTAGACAGATTATATCGTATTTTTCATATACGGTTTGAACCGTATAATAACAATAATTTTTCTGTTATATGCCATTACATAATACTAATAACAATAATTTTTCTGTTATATGCCATTACATAATACTATGTAATGGCATATAACAGAAAGTTTCAATCCGACGAGGTTAGATGATCAGAAAAGGGCTCACTAATGGAATGCCTTATTTATGGGCGCGTTAGCCATCGAAATACACAATGGAATGCGATATTACGGATGAAGACTACCAGCATATTGACTTTCTTCATTGTTTGTATGTTATTGAACATCGTATGACTGGTTTAGGTGATTCTTAACCAAGGTTTGGGTGATTCTTAACTCCCCCCCCAAAAAAAAAAAAATGTCATTTAATTTCAAATAATATAAAACAATGAAAATTTTATTTAAGTTTCAAATAATATAAAACAATGAAAATTTTTTTATGTTTTTGCTTTTTACCATAAATTTCCTTTTCCTAACTTTTGAGCTAAGTTTTTTTTTGTTAAATTTAAGTCAATTTAACAAAAATTTTTTTTAAGTTATTTTTAGACCCTTTGTTAAATTAAAACTCATGACATTACCAACCATTACATATTCATTTTATCCTACATATAATCTTCTTATTATTCATAACCTGTCAATCAGTTGGCATGTATAATTGAATTATCTCGCTCAAAACATTTTTTAAAAGAGCTCGTGGAACCATGCTATCAAACATTCCAAAATCAAATAAAGAATCAGATATTTGATCTTCATCATCTACTATCTGGTTTAATGTCTGTTCAATAACTCTTTTACCCGCAAATGCAATGTATGCATTTGGCTCGACAATCGTGACATTAGCCAACATACCAAAGCTAGCAGTGACTCCACCAGTCGTAGGAGATGTAAGAACTGAAATATAGAGCAAATTTTTCTCCTTTTGATGTGTATGCAACACAGCAGCTATCTTATTCATTTGCATTAAGCTAAAACTTCCTTCTTGCATACGCGCTCCGCCAGAAGCACATACGAGAATTACTGGAAGAAGATGCTCAGTAGCATACTGTATTAAACGAGTTATTTTTTCGCCCACTACCGATCCCATACTGCCTCCCATGAACTGAAAATCCATAACTCCAAGTGCGACAGGAAGACCATTTATTTTACCTATGCCTGTTTGAATAGCGTCAGGTAAACCTGTTTCTTTTTGATAGGAAGTGTTATAATCATCATAACATTGTTCTTCTGTTTCTGTTTCTATCAATTCCTGCTTTCTTAGATTAAGAAGTGTGTTTCTAACTAGTTGTACGCCAGCGTCAACATATTCTTTTTCTTCTTTGGTTAAAGAGGCATAAGTTAAAGGATATTCTTCTTCTTCTTGTTCTTCTTCTTCTTCTTGTTCTTCTTCTTCTTCTTGTTCTTCTTCTTCTTTTTTCTTACAAAATTTTTCTTTGCTATCTAGTGCTAATGTAGCAAAGTTTTTCATTATCTCTAGTAAATAGAGATAAATTATCTCAGTATCTTCAGTACACAAGAATAAATTATTATCATCATCTTTTTCGTTCTTCTTATATAGATTTTCTATTTGTCTAAATAACTCAACACTTTTTGAGTTATATAGTAAATCATCATGCATGATATGATCAATAATATTATAACACTCATAGTGATCTTGTTTTTTAACGTATTCTACTAGAATATCGGAACCGAACCGATAAAATTCTTCTCCTTTGAGTAAACCACAATAACTCATTTTAAACCAATACTTGAATTTTGTCAATACCAAATATTTTTCCATAAAACATATTGCAATATGTTTTCGCAGCCATAAAAAGTAATTTGTCTCTGGATCATTTCCTGGATAAAAAGGAAATCGTTTTTTTCTTTTCCTTGCTTTTCTTTTTTCTTCCGGAAAATAAAGTTCTATTTTCACTAAGTTTACCGCCGCTACTTTCAAGAATTTATCTTGTGATAGTAATTGTTCTTTTAAGTTGGCTAATTGTTTATTTAATTTAATTAGTAAGCTCAAATTTAGGCAATTTTGAAGTTGAAGCAAATCAATTACAGTTTGTATAGGTTGAATATAATTTTTTTTTATAGCAAAAAAAGAATTTATAGGTTGATCATTTTCATCAAATGCTGCATCTATAAATTCTTTCACAACATCTATTGACAAAAGAGATATAAGTTCATCATTTTCAAATGATGTATCTCTATTTAAAATACGCATAAACTGTATAAGTTGTTGTTCATCTTTAAATGCTGTTTCTGTATCTGTATCTGTATCTAAAAGAGCAAACCGCTGCAATTCATCTGTTATTTTTTTATGTATTTCAAAAAGTACAAATTGAACTGTTTTCAAACCTGTATCAATAATATTTTGTAGTATCTTAATAGTTTCCTTTGAATCCAAATTCAAATATTTTCTGAATTTCTTTCCTAATACAACCTTAACGATATTAACAAGAGTAATATTGTATCCTACTAATGTTTTCAATCCATTTTTTTCGTGAAAAAACTCAAAGTCAAAATATTTGTTATAAATTACTTTGTACAATAAAGTTGAGACCCTTTGAACCATTTTGATGTCAAACGTCGTATGTTTTTTCTCTAAAACATCTATACTAGAAAAATTCATGTCCATAGGACACCAAGTGCCATTATCAATTACTAATTCAATTCGCTCAGAACTAGTCATTTGTAGCGTTGCCCCGCATTCCTCACAAACACCCTTTTGTTCTAAAAAAAATTTCTTATATATAAGGGTCTCACAATTCTCGCACAGAAACCACAAATGTTTAATTCGTTCCGAATTAAATCTCTCTTCTACAGGTTTTGTTTCGTCGCATATGTTTTCAGAATCTTTGTCTTCTTCACACATTTTTTCAGAATCTTTGTCTTCTTCACACATTTTCCTATATTTTTTTCTATTATTATTAATGTACAACTTTTAACAGACACAAATACAAACCATCAGACTTTAGCTCACTTTGGGTGCCAGCTAGAATAGATTGAAGGCCGTTGCCCCCCGGGCCTGGATCTACCGATCCACCGACCTCATCGAGTAATCCAGAAAATAGATTTCTATATTAGAGAATAGGTCAATACCTTACCTCTAGCCGAAGTATCTATTCCCATCCATTCGGTATTCGGCTCAATCTTAAAAGAAAAGATTGGGCCGAGTTCGCTTCGATTAAGGGACCAAACAGACGAAAGTCACTCGATTACAAGCGATCAATCGTATCAAATTCAAATTTGATTTCCTTCCATATTTCACAAGCGGCAGCTAGTTCAGGACTCCATTTAGTAGCTTCGCGGATCACTTCATTACCTTCACGCGCAAGATCACGTCCTTCATTACGAGCTTGTACACAAGCTTCTAAAGCGACCCGATTAGCCACTGCACCAGGTGCATTTCCCCAAGGGTGCCCCAAAGTCCCTCCACCAAACTGTAATACGGAATCATCTCCAAAGATCTCGGTCAGAGCAGGCATATGCCAAACGTGAATACCTCCTGAAGCTACAGGCAGAACACCCGGCATAGAGACCCAATCCTGAGTGAAATAAATACCGCGACTTCGGTCTTTTTCAATAAAATCATCACGCAATAGATCAACAAAACCCAAAGTGACTTCTCGTTCTCCTTCAAGTTTACCTACTACAGTACCAGCATGAATATGATCTCCACCAGACATACGTAGTGCTTTAGCCAGTACACGGAAGTGCATACCATGATTTCTTTGTCTGTCAATAACTGCGTGCATTGCGCGGTGAATGTGAAGAAGTAGGCCGTTATCTCGGCAATAATGAGCCAACGAAGTATTTGCCGTAAAACCTCCAGTCAGATAGTCATGCATGACTATAGGAACTCCCAATTCTCTGGCGAATACTGCTCTTTTAATCATTTCTTCACATGTCCCTGCAGTCGCATTCAGATAATGTCCCTTAATCTCACCCGTCTCAGCCTGAGCTTTAAAAAGTGCTTCTGCACAAAAGCAGAAACGATCTCTCCAGCGCATAAATGGTTGGGAATTCACGTTTTCATCATCCTTGGTAAAATCAAGTCCACCACGGAGACATTCATAAACCGCTCTACCATAATTCTTGGCAGATAGACCCAATTTTGGTTTGATAGTACATCCCAACAAAGGACGACCATATTTGTTTAATTTATCTCTTTCTACTTGAATACCATGTGGTGGGCCTTGAAAAGTTTTTGAATAAGAAGGAGGAATTCGTAAATCTTCCAGACGTAGAGCCCGTAAAGCTTTGAATCCAAATACATTACCTACAATAGAAGTAAACAGGTTAGTTACAGAGCCTTCTTCAAAAAGATCCAAAGGGTAAGCTACATAGGCAATAAATTGAGTTTCCTCTCCAGGAACGGGTTCAATATCATAGCATCGCCCCTTGTAGCGATCAAGACTGGTAAGTCCATCGGTCCAAACAGTGGTCCACGTACCAGTGGAAGATTCGGCAGCTACTGCTGCCCCCGCTTCTTCGGGGGGCACTCCAGGTTGAGGAGTGACTCGGAATGCTGCCAAGATATCAGTATCTTTGGTCTGATATTCCGGAGTATAATAAGTTAATCTGTAATCTTTAACACCCGCTTTGAATCCGACACTTGCTTTAGTCTCTGTTTTTGGTGACATAAATAAGTCCCTCCCTATGATTTATTGGTTAATAGCTCTTACAAGAACGAGGTCTACTCGACCTGGGTGTCGAACGTAAAGAATCACTTTTGTATTAAAAAAAAATTTGTAGAAAATACTCATTTTCTAGCCTCTATGGTCAAAAAGGCTTTTCTTTCAAGTGATATTGTATCATGTTATGTATGTATGATGCAACTCAATTTCATAGTTCGATTGACCTGAGGACCTTTCCGGAATTCCAATTTATTTTATATTAATAATGTTATAGATTGATTTATTGAGGCGAAGAAGAAAATGAAAAATAAAAAAAAAATTGCAATAGCAGGCGGCATGGGCATAGGTGGAAATGTACCTAGTTATTGGCTCAGACAGTTAAAGACATAATCTTATGGATATTGGTTAAGAATAACCTAAACCATTCATTCAATTGAAAATAGAATTCAAAATGCCGACTATTCAACATTATAAATGCGAGACAGCCAATAGCAAATAGAACAAAATCTTTCTTTATCTTTTCTTTATCTCAACAAAATTGCATCAGCAGCCTCTAGTCGTGTTCTAGCTCTTTTGAGATCCACATCAGCTTCGATTGCTTGTCTCTTGCCTTCAGCTCGCGCACGATCAGCTTTCGCTAATCTAAAATTTTCCTGAGCCTCTTGAAGATCAATATCAATACCTCTTTCTGCATTATTTACCAATAATGTGATTTCATTATTGTCTATCTTGGCAAAACCACCCATCAAAGCCATAGTGGACCACTGGGCATTGAGTCGTATTTTCATGACTCCTATATCCAAAGCTGTTACAATTGCAATATGGTTGGGTAATACACCCATTTGACCACTATTGGTAGCGAGTATTATTTCTTGAACTTCTGAATCCCAAACAACTCGATTGGGAGTGAGTACACGAAGATTTAGGTTCATTTTTTTTTTTAAATTTCTTTTAAGTTAATAGCCTTTGCGGTAGCTTCATCAATGTTACCCACCAAATAAAAAGACTGTTCGGGTAGACCATCTAATTCTCCGGAAAGGATCATTTGAAAACCTCTAATTGTCTCTATTAGACTAACATATTTACCGGGGGAACCGGTGAATACCTCTGCTACAAAAAAGGGTTGTGACAAAAACCGTTCAATTTTTCTTGCTCTTGCTACGAGTAAACGATCATCTTCTGATAATTCGTCTAATCCAAGAATAGCTATAATATCTTGAAGTTCCTTATAACGTTGCAAAGTTTGTTTAACTCCTTGCGCAGTTTCATAATGTTCTTCGCCTACGATCGAAGGTTGGAGCATAGTTGACGTGGAATCCAGCGGATCTACCGCTGGATAGATGCCTTTGGCAGCTAATCCTCTCGATAGTACAGTAGTAGCATCTAAATGTGCAAATGTTGTAGCAGGAGCGGGATCAGTCAAGTCATCTGCAGGTACATAAACTGCTTGAATGGAGGTTATAGATCCTTCTTTCGTAGAAGTTATTCTCTCTTGTAAAGAACCCATTTCCGTGCTAAGAGTGGGCTGATAACCCACTGCGGAAGGCATTCTGCCTAATAATGCGGATACCTCTGATCCTGCTTGGACAAAACGGAAGATATTGTCAATAAATAGAAGTACATCTTGTTTATTTACATCTCGGAAATATTCAGCCATAGTTAAAGCAGTTAAACCTACTCTCATACGAGCTCCTGGTGGTTCATTCATCTGACCATAGACCAGAGCTACTTTGGATTCGGATATATTTTGTTCATTAATGACTCCCGATTCTTTCATTTCCTTGTAAAGATCATTTCCTTCACGGGTACGTTCTCCTACTCCACCAAACACAGAAACCCCTCCATGAGCCTTAGCAATGTTGTTGATTAATTCCATAATCAACACTGTTTTACCCACTCCAGCTCCCCCGAATAATCCAATTTTTCCCCCACGGCGATAAGGAGCTAAAAGATCCACCACTTTAATGCCTGTTTCAAAGATTGAAAATTTGGTATCTAACTGTGTAAAGGCGGGAGCAGATCTATGAATAGGAGATGTTGTGAGAGCATCTACAGGACCTAAGTTATCAACGGGTTCCCCAAGAACATTAAAAATTCTCCCGAGAGTAGTTTCACCAACTGGAACACTAAGTGGCCCTCCTGTATCAATTACTTTCATTCCTCTCATCAAACCGTCTGTAGCACTCATAGCGACAGCTCTCACTTTATTATTTCCTAATAATTGTTGTACCTCACAAGTCACACTTATTGGTTGACCAGTTGTATCGTTATCCTTAACTATCAAGGAATTGTAAATTCTAGGCATATTACCTGGAGGGAAAGATACATCTAGTACTGGGCCGATGATCTGAGCAATACGTCCTGCCTTCTTTTCTACAAGTGCGGAAACCCCAAAAATAAAAGGATTGGTTCTCATAAAAATAAATAGGATATTGATTCCAATTGCTAATACTAGCAAAAAACCTAAAAAAGCACAAATGCTCTGTAATGAGTTGATCAGTCAATAATAATTTAGAGTTATAACTTCAATTTACTTAGTAATCTCTTTCTTTGTAAAGTTCAACTTCGATAATGAACTAAAAATGAATTGATTCATTATCATTATTTGAAATGGAAAGAATTTTTTTTTTTTTTTTTAAAGAGTAAAACTTATTTGCTGCGATTGATTACTCAATCGCAGCAAATAAGTTTTACCTACTATTGGATTTGAACCAATGACTCTCGCCGTATGAAAGCGATACTCTAACCACTGAGTTAAGTAGGTTATCTATTATCCTAGATAGAGTCATACCTAGATTCTATGTATAATTAGACATATTAAACAATATGCCCTTAACTAGGATTCGAATGATTAAATCAAATATCATCCGTCTTGACAGAAAGTGATCTATTTTATTAGTATATCTTATTAGTATATCTTCAATACTAAACTGTGAAGGGCTATAGCTCAGCTAGGTAGAGCACCTCGTTTACACGTGCGCCAATGGTTTTCAGAAGAGTTTATTGGTTCATTCGGTTCATAAAATAGATTTGAGTCTTACTCTATGAATTAGGAGAACAATAGCATGACAAAGATGAAGTTCGTTCTGATTCGAACTATAGATCTAGTTGATATGGTCAATCTCGGGGACATTCAATGTCAGACATAATGAGTACATACGAGGATCTCAAAAAAGAATTCTTTTCGCTCTATGAACTTTGAGGTGTATGAAGTCTCATATTATTCTTTTTGGGTGAGAGAGACTCCATTTGGAGAATCTATGTCTAAGCATCACAGACCTACGTCAAGGGAACCTTTTGAAGCACTTTGGGATTGCTTCCGAAAAATTTTCGTTTGAAGCAAACGGAGCCATCTTATTATCTGTTCCGGAAAAGAATGGCAGACTAACTGATTTTTCCATCAGTTAATGAAAGAGCCCAATGCAATAAAAATGCATGTTGGGTTCTTGGAACAATTCAAATCATTTTGGTAATAAGAAATTTGATCTGTTCTACCGAGAAGGTCTACGGTTCGAGCCCGTATAGCCCTATACAATTAGAAAACTCTTATATGCTTTCTCGCTCATAAAGCATCCAATGCGAAAAGAAAAAAGAATTTGGGATTCTTCTAAATACAATTAGAAAACTCTTATATGCTTTCTCGCTCATAAAGCATCCAATGCGAAAAGAAAAAAGAATTTGGGATTCTTCTAAATAAAATGAGAAGAAATAGTCTTTCGACTGCGACCCAGAGCAGACTCTTATTCCCCAATATCTCTGTTATAGAGAACAACAGATTGGACATCGTGTCGGAATGTGGGCACATACATAATTATTTTGTTTATGAAAGATTTCATATGTTCCACGGGTGGATCGGTACCTAATCGATATATAATCGAACTCGGTTGTCTTTTTAATTTGCTAGCACAGCTCACATCGTTAGAAACAACGACCCTGAAAGCTCCCTTATTTCAATAGAGAAAGTTCCCTTACATCAACCCATATTCACACGTTACAACACGAACCAACGTGAAGTCTGCCAAACTGCACGGGTTCGAATCCATTTCCTATATTAGGATTATTAAATACAGAATATTCTTTTATTCATTTCCGTGTTAAGTCACAGACGAAACATTGAATTAATCTAAAAAATGATAATAAATTATTTGGGAGGGGAGAGAAGCGATTAATAAATTGACAATACAGCAAATAGAATAATTTTTTTTATTATAAACAGGAATCATCTATTTATGTTTCTATTTTCTGAATATGATACTTTTTGGATATATTTATCCATATCCAGTCTTATTCCGATTCTGGCATTCTCAATTTCAAGAAGTTTGGCTCCAATAAGTAAAGGGCCGGAGAAAGCCACTAGTTATGAATCAGGTATAGAACCAATGGGAGATACCTGGATCCAATTTAGAATTCGCTATTATATGTTTGCTTTAGTTTTCGTTGTTTTTGATGTGGAAACAGTCTTTCTTTATCCGTGGGCTATGAGTTTTGATATTTTGGGTCTATTTACATTTATAGAAGCTTTTATTTTCGTGATTATCTTAATTGTTGGTTTAGTTTATGCATGGAGAAAAGGAGCATTGGAATGGTCTTAACCCCCAAATTTTGGAATGATAAAAGGCGAGTAGAAAATTCTCTAAATCTAAAGCCGGTGATAAATCCTATAGAATCATCTTTACTTGATCAAGCAACTCCAAATTCAGTGATTTCCACTACTCTAAACGATCTGTCCAATTGGGCGAGACTTTCTAGTCTATGGCCGCTCCTTTATGGTACTAGTTGTTGTTTTATCGAATTTGCTTCATTAATAGGTTCGCGATTCGATTTTGATCGTTACGGTTTGGTGCCAAGATCCAGTCCTAGGCAAGCCGACCTACTTATAACAGCCGGAACTGTGACCATGAAAATGGCTCCTTCTTTAGTGAGATTATATGAACAAATGCCGGAACCAAAATATGTAATTGCTATGGGAGCCTGTACTATTACAGGAGGAATGTTTAGTACAGATTCTTATAGTACCGTTCGCGGAGTAGATAAGTTAATTCCTGTGGATATCTATTTGCCAGGTTGTCCTCCTAAACCAGAAGCTATTATAGATGCTATAATAAAACTTCGTGAAAAAATAGCTCAAGAAATATCTGAAGATAGAAACGAGTTTCAACAAGGAAAGAGGTATTTCACTAGAAAGCATAGGTTTAATATTGGGTCCAATATTCTTATTGAAAATAAGGAGGATAAGTTTTTTCATAAATCTTATGAATCTCGTGAATCGACTTTAGAGATAACTCCCAAAACATCTGAATCGATTTCAGAAATATCATACCCTTTGAAACATTTGAAAATACGAGAGTTTGCTGGCGAATGAATAATCGTTAGTAAAAAGTAACGAGCAGGAAATCAATTTTGTTTTAAAATTCCATGAGAAATGTCAAATCCTTATACAGATACTTTGACAAGAAATAGTAATCAAATGCAAGGTCGATTATCTGCTTGGCTAGCCAAGCATAAGTTAGCTCATAGACCTTTGGGTTTTGATTACCAAGGTACAGAAACATTACAAATCAAATCTGAAGATTGGGTCTCTATAGCCGTTGCTTTATACGTTTATGGTTTTAATTATCTCCGTTCTCAGTGTGCTTATGATGTAGAACCAGGGGGTTCCTTAGCTAGTGTATATCATCTTACGAGAATAAAGGATAATGCAGATGAACCCGAAGAGGTGTGTATAAAAGTATTTGTCCCAAGGGAAGATCCCAGAATCCCGTCTGTTCTGTGTATTTGGAAAGGTGCTAATTTCCAGGAACGGGAATCTTATGATATGTTGGGAATATTTTATGAAAGTCATCCATGTCTAAAACGTATATTGATGCCAGAAAGTTGGATTGGGTGGCCTTTGCGCAAAGACTATATTGCACCTAATTTTTATGAAATACAAGATTCTCATTGAGTGCAAAAAAAGAAAAAAAAAGATACATTCTAGAATAAGATATTTAGAAAAAAATAAGATTCTGGCCGCAGGCAAATTATTATTCATTTGCATTCTCCTCTATTTATTCAAGAATATAGGATGAACACGGACATCTCATGTACAAGAAGGAAAGCTCCTTTTTGATTCTATTGGTTTAACCATCAAATCTTTTTCGATTTGAGTTTGAGATATGATACAAAGTATCAAGATGCAATTATAACAGAGAACGTATTATACAAGAAAAAAAAAGCAGAAAATATCATTAATTTCAATTCCATTTATTAATATAGATGGAAAAATATAACTTTGATATCAATTTTTCTAATCTCGTGCTTGTACCTCTACACTACATTTGTCTAAGTCTATCTAATCAAAAAAATTAGATATATATCTATTACTTATGGAGTACCTATATAGTAAATTACTATCATTGTTCGATCTATGTCAATATGATTGATTACATATCAATAGATTTGATCCTTCTCTTACGAAACGAATCCTATATTAAAGAATAAATGGGTTTATTATGATATTTATAACTCTAGAACATATATCAGCTCATGTCTCTTTTTCTCTTACTTTTGTGATCACTCTTATTTATTGGGGAACCTTAGTTTATAAAAGTGAAGAACTAAGTAATTCAGGAGGAAGGGGCATGATAGTGACGTGTATTTGTATAACGGGAGTATTAGTTGCCCGTTCGCTCTATTCGGGACATTTACCGTTAAGTAATTTGTATGAGTCATTCATGTTCCTTTCATGGACTTCCTCCATGATTCATATAGTTATAGAACTACGGGGCCAGGATGCTTGGTGGTTAGGTGCAATCACCGCGCCAAGTGCTATGTTAACTCATGGTTTTGCTACTTTAGGTCTTCCGGATAAAATGCAGCAATCTGCAATGTTAGTACCCGCTTTACAATCTCATTGGTTAATGATGCATGTAAGTATGATATTACTTAGTTATGCAACTCTTTTATGTGGATCCCTATCATCCATAGCTTTGTTGGTCATTGCGTCCCAAATAAATCAAAAGATTTTTCTTAATGTGAATAATTCTTTTTTACACGACCAAGAAAAAAAGGAATTGAAACATACTTTTTACCTTTCATTTAGAAATTATCGTAAATGGGTCTTTATTAACCAATTAGACCAATTAAGTTATCGTGCCATTGGTCTAGGATTTTCTCTTTTAACTATAGGTATACTTTCCGGGGCAGTATGGGCCAACGAAGCATGGGGATCTTATTGGAGCTGGGATCCAAAAGAGACTTGGGCATTCATAACTTGGATTCTATTTGCAATTTATTTACATACTAGAATAAACAGGGGTTGGAAAGAAGAAAAATCGGCAATTGTTGCTTCTCTAGGATTTATTCTAGTTTGGACATGTTATTTAGGTGTTGATTTATTAGGAATAGGCTTACACAGCTATGGCTGGTTGCTTTAGTTAGTTACTAAAGCAACCAGCTGCTCATGTACGTACAAGATCGTGTAGACGATTATGTAGATCATGGAATAAATCTCCTACTTAGATAAAACTAACTCCTTAGGAGTTAAAACTTCCTCCTGAGGAGATGAAAACCTTGAACTTGGCTGTACCCTCCGAGACCCTAAAACACGACCATCCTGAGGAGATGAAAACCTTGAACTTGGCTGTACCCTCCGAGACCCTAAAACACGACCATGATCAAAACTTTCATGATTGCCCATTTCATGGTCGTCATGATTGCCCATTTCATGGTCGTCCATTTCATGGTCATCATGATTGCCATAAAAAAACGATAGATTTTGAAAATCCAGTCCCATTCCTTCTACGCCTATTTCGTCGATAAGACAAACCGCTTTTGCGTCCTCTGGCTCCAGAAAAATATCTCTTTCTAAAAGGCTTTCAATTATTTCGGGATCTTGCTTTGTCCTACTTATATAAGTATCCAAAATATACGTCCGCAATCGGCTCATAAACTCTGCATCGGAGCCGGATTCAACGTGGCGACGACGATCATAAGGAGACATATGAGGTTGATGAATCATCATACGACCGTTTAGGCTTAATACCCGTTTACTAAACGCCCCCCCGTGTAGAAGGAAAGCTCCCATTGAAGCATTTAACCCGTAGCCTGATGTAAATACATCCCCTGTTACGAATTGCATAACATCATAAACAGCTACTCCCTGTAGCATTCCTCCACCTCGACAGGAAATAAAAAACATGAAATCTTTTGTTTGATCTTCTTGATTTAAATAAATCATGCTTTTCATTATTTGGTCAGCCGGTTGTTTTTCTAGCGCTCTACCTAAAAAAAGATATCTTCCAAAAAAGAGTCTGTAATATAATTCCACCCAAATTTCGTCTTCTTCTGGGTTTGGTTTTTTTTCTTTTTCTGGTTTTGGGTTTTCTTCTTCTGGTTTTGGGTTTTCTTCTTCTGGGTTCGGGTTTTCTTCTTCTGGGTTTGGGTTTTCTTCTTCTTGTTCTTCTTGTTCTTCTTCTTGTTCTTCTTCTTGTTCTTCTTGTTCTTGTTCTTGTTCTTGTTCTTGTTCTTGTTCTTCTTCTTCTTTTTGTTGTTCTTTTTGTTTTTCTTTTTTCTCTTTCTCATATGCTAGACCATCCCCGAGATATGGGACTTTAGGGATGCTTGTTAAGTTCAAGCTCATTACATTTTCGATACTTTTTCATCCTTATATTTCTAAATCATCTTCCCTTTATTATATTTATTGAAACTATTCTCTTTGTTTCATTTTGTGTGATAGATCATAACATTATCTTTATCATTTGTTTTTTCATTTTTTTTTTATACTATAAATCGGGATCTTATCCCTATTATACTAATCATCTTTTTTTCAATTTTTTTATTGTTTCCATAGATCGGGATCTTATCCCTCCTATATAATCATCTTTTTTCAATTTTTCATTTTTTACAAATTGAATTGATAGTATAGATCAGGATCTTATCCCTCCTATATAATCATCTTTTTGCTACTATTTTTTGTTAAATTTTTCATCATTTCGTAAAAAATTTATGAAGTTTTAGGCCTTTTTTGGCTCGCACTGCTGTTTATCTCCCTGGACCAGTGCCACTTACTAGAACTTCATATTTGTTTCATTATTCTTTGATTTCATTTGTGAAATTCCTAATCTTTAAAGAAGAATGAATCTTAAAGACTCTTGTCGTTTAAAGAAAGAGAAAAAAAATGCTAGAATATTATTAGAATCGTAACGTGTAGACTACATGATTTCCTCAATTTTATAAATATACTTTATAATAAATGAAATAATGGCTAGTGCTGCTATTATTTAGGTACGTATAAGAGTACGTTAGATTATAGATCCTTATGGTTAAGAATCACCTAAACCATTCACTTAATTGAAAATAGAATTAAAAGTGCCGACTATTCAACAACTTATTAGAACCGCGAGACAGCCAATAGCAAATAGAACAAAATCTCCCGCTCTTCGAGGATGCCCTCAGCGTAAAGGAGTATGTGCGAGGGTGTATGTGCGACTCGTTTGGATCAGAAGCTGAAACGGACCAGGAAATTGCTCTAAAAAAAGTTTTCTTCTGTTAAAAAGTACAGATCTATCAGTTCCCTTGTACCGGGGAAAATGAAATTTATGGTTTCAATTGATGCAAATCCAATCACCTAAAGTGGGATGAAAAGCACTTCCTCATTGGTAGCGAATGGTCATCAATCCATTGAGCGAGGAAAAAATGCAAATTGAAAAAACATAAAGATTATGTTTTATATTGCTGCGAGAACGGACAAAAGGTTAGCTACCTTGCGAACTCTTACAAATACATGTCGTTACTGTATCTATAAATCTTGAGAGTTTTTAGAATTCGGGGGGGGGAAGAGTAGAGCTAGAGATGGTAAACTATACAAGTTACCAAATACGCATTTAAGATCTTAGGGCTCCGGCGTATAGAGAGAACCTTACCGTTAGAGAAATAACCATAGAAACGAAGAAATCCATAATAAAAAAAAAAAAGAAAAAAATAGATTATATATGCATATCTTTTTTGCATTACTTAAATGCAAGGTCCAATCCCCTGCCTACTTGGAAGGTGCCTAACTGAAAGGATTATGGTTGGGAAGGTTAGAGTAGCAAAAGCCATTGGAATCTTTATTTTATACATTAGAAAAATCAGTTTTATTCTAATCTAAAAAAAAGTGACTGATCAAAAAATAGATTAGTCATTTATGAAGAATCAACTTCAATGACCAGAGTTAAACGTGGGCATATCGCAAAAAAACGTCGAAAAAAGATTCTTGCATTTGTATCAGGCTCTCGGGGAGCCCATTCAAAACTTTTTAGGGTTGCTAACCAACAGAAAATGAGAGCTTTAGTTTCCGCTCACCGAGATAGAATTAAGCGGAAGAGAGATTTTCGTCGTTTGTGGATTACTCGGATTAATGCAGCATCCCGTGCTAATGGATTCTCCTATAATAAATTCATACAATTTTTATACAAAAAGCAGTTGCTTACAAATCGTAGAACACTTGCACAAATAGCTGTATTAAATAATAATTGCTTCTCTATGATGTTAAAAAATATTCTTGTGTTATGAAATAGTAAAACCGAATCTCCCGGGGAAATTCTCCGGGGAACTAAAGACAATATGAAAATTCGGGATAATGAAATTATTCATTTTTTTTATAGAAATAGAAAAAAATCTGTGCTATCTTTGTTAGATATCCCAGCTCCCATTAAATGGAGGAGTCTTAGGCTCTAATTAGTTTTGAATTTAAAGAAAGAAAGGGTATCAAAGATAGAATACGAGCTTGTTTAATAGCCCTAGCTATTAAGCGTTGTTTTTTCAACGTTAATCGATTCCTTCGACGAGATAGTATCTTTCCTTGCTCGCTAATAAATCGACTAATTAAGCTAATATTTTTATAATCCATTTCCTCTCCAGGCTGAATTGGCGATAAACGTTTTCGAAAAGACTGCTGATTTGGAGAAAATCGTTTAGATGCATTCCGAAAAGATGGCTTAGATCTATTTCTAAACTTAGATCTATTTCTAAACTTAGATCTATTTCTAAACTTAGATCTATTTTTAAAATATGGCTTATATGTATTCCGAAAAGATGGCTTCATTTTATTCATAGTTTGTTTTATGAACCTTTCAAATACTATTTTTTTTTATTTCAAAATATTTCTTTTCGAAATATTGACAGTGACATATTTTGTTAATATACAAAGATAAAGAAATAAATATCTTTGATATATCTTTCTTTCTGGGTACAAATGTTAAATTCAATCTATTTTTTTATTTCTCCATGAATGGTATGCTTGTAACAATAAGGACAAAATTTCTTTAATTCCAATCGATGAGGAGTATTGCGGCGATTTTTTCGAGTCGTATATCTTGAAATACCCGTTGATTTTTTTTCAACACTATCTTGGGTACAACTAGTACATTCTAAAGTAATTGTTACTCTTACATTTCCACTCTTAGCCATATAACTTACTTTGGGTATTGTAATCTACTTCTTTTCTTTTCAATTTGGAAAAAAAAAAGAGAAGAAAGAGAAAGGGATAGAAGTTGTCTAAAAATAAAAATAATTAAAGATTTTATTACGAGAATGAATTAAGTAATAAAATCTTTAATTAAGATTTTAAAGTAGTTTATGAAGAACTTTTGGATCTAGATTTTGACTTTTATCTTATGCTAACTTCACCCTCCCCTTGAATTCTAAAGAGATTGAATCTAATTCTTCTTCTTTATCCAAGAAGAAAAGGAAATGAATCTAACATCATTTTTTTCTTTCGGGTTCGCAGGAGAGTAAAATGAAAGTCAAAAAAAGGGAAAAGTCAGGGCATCTGGGAAAAAACGATTTATCTCAATTAATAAACCGGCTAAAAATCCCAAGGATAAAGTAGCTAACACAGGCGCTGTGGAAAGATATGTTTTTATATCTTGCATTGTTCGTAAGTTCTCCTTCTCAAGAATGATAGATATATCATCTGGTCAACTACACCCGTAGTTTACGAGTAACTGCAAACATTTGTACAAAATTGTTTTTTGAACAGAACATGTGATAGTAATCAAGTACTGTCAATAAATAGACATCTTATAGATGATATCTTCCGTGTCTACAGTCTATTCACGTGGGAACCAAGGCAGATAAATGTGGAAAACAAAAGAAATTTTATTTAATATAAAATATCGAATAAAAATACTCACGATTAGATTAAAAGGGATGTAGCGCAGCTTGGTAGCGCATTTGTTTTGGGTACAAAATGTCGCAGGTTCAAATCCTGTCATCCCTACCTTTTTTTTTTCTTCTATAAAAGAAAAGAAATAGATAAAAAGTCGAGTGATAGTTATTCGATGAAACATCGAATAATCAAATAAGTGATTGGGGTATACCACATGCGGACCCTTCTTTTTCTTTCAAAAAAAAAAAAAGAAAAAGCGCTCTTAGTTCAGTTTGGTAGAACGCAGGTCTCCAAAACCTGATGTCGTAGGTTCAAATCCTACAGAGCGTGATCCTGCTTTTTTTATTTTTCCGATCGATCTTCTTTTCCATTAGCTTTTTCAGTCTAATGGAATCTGATCTCTGGTCCTAAATCAAATATCCAATTTATCGCCGCGTCGGTACTGTAAATATGCAGTTACAAATAATCCAGCCAAAGTTATAGGAATTAGACCTAACACAATTCCGGATAACAAAACTTCAATCATATTTTTTCTAATTCAAAAAGAATAGGTAAGGATTAATAGCTAATCTACATAGTACCTCAAATTGACTCGGAATCTCAATTCCTATTGAGGTTTTTTTTTATTATTTCAAATAAGTTGTATACTGCTTAACCCGATGAATAAGACTGAGGTGAAAATAAGCAAAACTAATAAAAAACCAAAATAACTAATTATAGTAAGCATGGAAAAAATAAATAAAAAAAAAAAAGATTGATACGTATTTTTGTCAGGCAATTACCTCAATTTATGAAAAAAAGAGTATCAATAAATAGATACAAAGTTAGCATTGAATATCTAATAATAATGTTATCAACAAACATAGAGGGAATATACAATAAAAAGATATTCTGTTATAAAAAAGTAAAAATGAAATGACCCACCTATAAATAAAAGAAATACCAATTGTGCAGTAATTTCACTAATGATCCTACTCCCTTTCTATATTAAGCAAAATTATATTGCTATGTTAGAAGCAGGCTAGCTATACTTAGTATACTTCAAATATACCCTTGGTATCATATTGACAATCAAGCAAGGATTGTAGAAGATATCAGTAGTTTTCCATTTCCTGATCTCTTTCTTTCATGGGATCAATTTACCCTTGATTTTAGAATAATATAGGGAGCTTAGCATGTCTGGGAATACGGGAGAACGCGCTTTTGCTGACATTATTACTAGTATTCGATACTGGGTTATCCATAGCATTACTATACCTTCTCTATTCATTGCGGGTTGGTTATTTGTCAGTACGGGTTTAGCTTATGATGTATTCGGGAGCCCTCGGCCAAATGAGTATTTCACAGAAAACCGACAAGAGGTTCCATTAGTAACTGGCCGTTTCGATTCATTAGAGCAACTCGATGAATTTACTAGATCTAGATCTTTTTAGGAGGTATTAATGACTATAGATAGAACCTATCCAATTTTTACAGTTAGATGGTTGGCCGTTCACGGGCTAGCTGTACCTACGGTTTTTTTCTTGGGATCAATATCAGCAATGCAGTTCATACAGCGATAAACTTTATATAAACTAAACCACGGAGCTATTTATGACACAATCAAACCCAAATGAACAAAATGTTGAATTGAATCGTACTAGCCTCTATTGGGGGTTGTTACTTATTTTTGTACTTGCTGTTCTATTCTCTAATTACTTTTTCAATTAGGAACAGTAAGAATATTTTTTCTTACCCAATTGAATTTGGTGAAATCTAATATTTCTATGTATTATTATTTATGTCTCATGACTACTTAAGAAAATGTGAAAGGAAGTAATAGAAATGGCCGATACCACCGGAAGGATCCCTCTTTGGTTGATAGGTACTTTAACTGGTATTCTCGTTATTGGTTTAATAGGTATTTTTTTTTATGGTTCTTATTCCGGATTAGGATCTTCCTTATAGCAAAAAAAATGTCTTCTATAATAAGAGATAGAAAAGTGAAAACTAAAAAAGAAAGATAAGATCTTACCCTTCTTTGAACACAAAGAAGGGTAAGATCTTATCTTTACTTGTTATTTTTTGTAAATTGTAGATTAATAATAGGATTATTTTTCTTTTTTTTTTCTTTTCAAAAAATTGAAAGAGAGAATTGGATCGATCCAATTAGAATATGCTTTTTTAGCATAAAAAAAAAAAATCAATTAATGGTTTTTTTACGCATGTGCATTTCTGCAATCTTTGTTCATATATATAATAGCATTAAGTACAAATAATATTATTCTAGTTTTGAAATAGAAAAAGAACGAGCCGTTTGATTCAAACGTTTGTTTTGTGAAGCAGACCCTGTTTGCTCGATGGTCTTTGCTGCTATCATTTTAGTCGAAAAAGGAGAAATGGAATTAGAAAACGAATGAACGCCTTTGGCGAGATAATGATAAAAAGTAAAAAAAATACATATATAATATATATTTTTTTTACTTTTTCAAGGAGTAAGATAAGTTATCAAGATAAGTTATCAAATAAACGAAAATAGTAAGCCAAGATTACTGAATTCTCTCCTTCCTTCTATTTGTTTATTTGTTTCGAATATGGTAAATTAAGGTGATAAAAGATAAAATATATATATATAATAAGGGAACTAATTGTTTAACAAGTTTGTTCCGGAATCACTCATTATTAAATATGCAAATATTATTTATATCTCCTCATCCTTCACAATCAATATATTCGAACAGAGGGAAGGGGCAAACGATTCCGAAAAAGTATGACTTTATTGTTGCAATTTTTATTTATTTATATAATTGCATTAACATAAGATGGAGATTCAAATCTTTTATGCGCCTAAAAATTCATTTCGACCAATTGAACTTTCTCAAATTGTTTCTTTTTAAGAACCAGAAATATCTGTGCTAAAACGACAGATGCTAAGAATAATAAAAGACCTTGAACACGTAAAGGATCTTGAAGTACTATTTCTGCATTTTCCTGACCAAATCCACCTACATTAGGGTTATTCGTTAACGACTGATCGGCCTTGATGAATTCGCCTTCTGAAACAAGAAGTTCCGGTCCAGGGGGCACAAAGTCTACCACTTGTCGACCGTCTGATGGATTATCAATAGTTATTTGATATCCACCCTTTTCTTTACGTGCAATTTTACTTATTTTGCCCGTTGCTGAAGCGTTGTACACTGTATTGTTGCTTTTGCTCCCATCGGGATAAATTTGTCCTCTTCCTCTATTACCACCTACATATATGGGATATTTCAGGAAGTGAGCTGCTTTATTAGTAGCGGGATTTGGTGAAAGGATGGGAAACACAATTTCACCATATTTTTGACCAGGAACAGGACCTATTACTATAATATTTTTTTGATTGGGACGATAGTTCTGAAAATAAAGATCACCTATTTTTTCCTTAATCTCAGGATAAATACGATCCGGAGGAGCTAATTCGAAACCTTCGGGTAAAATAAGAACAGCTCCTACATTTAAAGTTCCTTTTTTACCATTAGCAAGAACTTGTTTTATTTGCTTATCATAGGGTATTTTAACAACTGCTTCAAAAACGGTATCAGGAAGCACGGACTGTGGGACTTCAATCTCCACAGGTTTTTTAGCCAAATGACAATTGGCACATACAATACGCCCAGTTGCTTCTCGAGGATTTTCATAACCTTGCTGTGCAAAAATGGGATATGCATTTGCAATAGATGTGCGAGTCATTATATCTATCAATATTAAGGCGGAAATTGATTGAGCTATCAACTTTTTCATCCAGTCAGCATAAGTTTTTCTATTTTGCATGGTTTAATTTTTTGTTACAATTCTTTTATTTCAAATAAAGGGTAGTAGGTAACTATGATAGTTACCTGCTTGCAATTCTGCTACTATATTAAACCTAAAGCTCAAAAATAAGAAGTATTGCCCGGGGGAGAAACCATTTGTTATTCACTAATCGAGTGATAAACTACTACAAGTGAAGGAGATGTACGATTCAAACGACGGAAAACCCAATATTTTAAAATTGTGTCTAAGATGACTGGAAAAGTTGAAACAAGACCAGATATTATTCGTTCGTTATGGACAAATCCATAATTTTCGAAGATCCAATGGATTATAAGTTCCCAACCATGGGGCGAATGAAACCCAACAAATAGATCGGTTACTAAAAGAATAATAAAAGCTTTCATTGTATCGCTTAGGCTGTAGAAGACTTCTTGGATCCAAGAATTTAGAATGCCAAGTTTCTTCTTACCTAGAATGAGACAAACACTTAGAAGAACCAAACCTATTAGATTTGCTAATAAATGTGAAATGATTTGGATACAATCTTGATTATATATCAAGACTAATTGGATCATTTTTTTCTGCATCTCTACACGAATATCTTGCGAATGCGTTTCCGAAGAATCTTTCATCATTATTTCTAACAGGAATAGTTCCTCTATTTTTTCAAATTTTCTTATAGTATCTTCTTGTTGTAAATAATCAAAAATTTTTTTTGATTGATCAGTATTCCACCAATTTGTAACCCAAGATTCTAAACTGTTCTGTAATGAAATTGAAATTCCCCAAGGCAATACTATTAAAAATGTAAGATATTGTAGAGAAGCTAATGCTTTATATTTGGCAACTTCCAATTCGTGAATCGTTAACGAGCTCGATTGGCTCGTTAGCTCTGCCCAAAATCTGAATAAAGTGCGAATTATAGAACGAGGTATGAGATCCATAGAATGATCTTTTGCGTAATTCTTCGACCTCGAGAGAAAATATCTTTCGGATCAGGAATAGTTTGTTCTGAGTGAGAAGTAGAGTAAAAAAAGAAAGGATAAATCCTTGAAAATCGCTTAGATCTGGACTAAATTTTGAACTCTTGACCCGAAGAATCGCTTCAATTGACAAATAAAATAAATGAAAATTTCAGTATAATAGATACCAGTTTTCTTTGATACATATAGATTTTTTCAAATATGTCAAAAAAGTGTAAAAAAACTATCTTCATTGTATTCTTTTGATATATTCTATCCGTGTTTATTAGAACCTTTTGCCCCTTTCTAATATGATAAAGAATAATATAGAGTGTTTGCTAACTGCCAAAGAATATTATGGTTCCATAAGTACCATTTCGTGTTGGTGGAATATAAAGTGACTATATAGTCCCCCCCCCCCCTTCCCCAGACAAATGTTATGTCAAAACTTTTTCTGATATCTACTGATACCAGATCTATTAATTTATTTCTTAAAAAAGGCTTTCCCTCCTTATTTCAAAATCCTTCAATGGATACGCGCAAAAAACGGGCTAATTCAGCAGCTTTTTGTTCCATTTCACGCAGGGTCAAATTTTCTTCAGTACGAGTTAAGGGGATGTCTTGTTGGCCCTTTATTTCCATATAAATAACACGACGAGGAAATATACCTTCTTGAACTTCCATTTTGATCGCCTGAATATCCTTCATAAAAAATTGGAGGAAAATACGACGATTTCTTCCGGGAAATCCCCAGCGAAAAAGGCATACAACTCCTTCTTTTTCATCAAACTTATTATAACCACTACCCACATTGCACAAAATAGTGCACCACAAATAAGAGCTAATGAACAGACCTGCAATCCCATAAAAACACATCACAATTCCTTGTGGAACAAAAAGTATTTGCTGAGATGACAATAAGGGTATCAGGTTCCTACCAAGGTAACTGGAAATTCCGACCACAAAAAATCCTAGTGAACCCAAAAAGAGGAGACAAGCAAAAAAAAAATTGCTTATTTTTCGAGACCCTTTTATGGGCTCTATCCAGAGCCATTTGGATCGACGATTCATAAAAAATTACGTCCTATTTAATTTGAGGGATTGAACAAATTTTGACTCCCCACCCAGAAGTCATTCTCATAAATTGGCTATATTAGTAAACTAGCCATATACATATAAGCATTTAACAAAACAATTTTATGATTCTTCTTTTTCCTTGCTATTTTTTTGTCTGTTCTTTTTTGAGCATGGAAATTTTTTTGCCCTTAACTTATTGACTATCAAAATAATACTTGATTGTATCAGTCAAATCAAAATTATGAATCTCTCTATTCAAATGTATATGTGAGCATATTTTGAAGTAGAAGTAAAAAATTAACACACGGGTCTAATATGTCTCATACATATGATACCATATACATTTATATTTTTGTTATTTAGAACATTATTATTAATAGATCTAAATAATATTATAAATATCTATTTAGATCTATTTAAAGAAGGTTTTATATTTATATTATATTATATTATTATGATATATTGCTATATTATGCTATATTCATCAGATTTATAAAATTTCGTCATTTTGAATATAAAAATAAAGAAAAAGCATTGTAACTGCTGGAAAAAACAAGCCCACCAAAGGTACTAAGAGAGAGGGGAAGTTGTTGATTATCATATCAAAAGTATATTAAGTATTTTTTTTCTATTACAAAAATAGATTATAAGATCAAATGAGTGATAGGACCAAATAAGCGGACGTGCCTTTCTTCGTAAAATACCTACTTTTGTAAAGTAATTTATGACTTTACTTTGTTTGATACAAAACAAATGGGACCAATTACCACATTGTATATTGGTAGATATAAATGATAAAATAGATCCGCTTCTCAATTCTATCTTTTGAAACTGTTCTAAGATGTTCACCTTTGAGACAAAGGTTTAATTCCATAGCATAATTTGTCTCTAATGCGAGAAAGTTACATAGTATCTACTTTTTCTGATAAAGGGGTATTTTCATGGGTTTGCCTTGGTATCGTGTCCATACCGTCGTGTTGAATGATCCTGGCCGATTAATCGCTGTGCATATAATGCATACAGCTTTAGTTTCTGGATGGGCCGGTTCGATGGCTCTTTACGAATTAGCAGTTTTCGATCCATCCGATCCTATTCTTGATCCAATGTGGAGACAAGGTATGTTCGTTATACCTTTTATGACTCGTTTAGGAATAAAGGATTCATGGGGTGGATGGAGTATAACTGGAGAAACTATATCTAATCCAGGTATTTGGAGTTATGAAGGTGTGGCCGGGGCACATATTGTGTTTTCTGGCTTGTGCTTTTTAGCAGCTATCTGGCATTGGGTATATTGGGATCTAGACGTATTTTGTGATTCCCGTACGGGAAAACCTTCTTTAGATTTGCCTAAGATTTTTGGAATTCATTTATTCCTCTCAGGAGCAGCTTGTTTCGGATTCGGAGCATTTCATGTAACGGGTTTATATGGCCCTGGAATATGGGTGTCTGATCCTTATGGCCTAACTGGGAAAATACAACCCGTAAATCCGGCATGGGGAGCTGAAGGTTTTGATCCTTTTGTTCCGGGAGGAATAGCTTCTCATCATATTGCAGCAGGTATATTGGGTATATTAGCAGGTCTATTCCATCTCAGTGTTCGTCCTCCCCAACGTTTATACAAAGGATTACGTATGGGGAATATTGAAACTGTCCTCTCCAGTAGTATTGCTGCTGTGTTTTTTGCAGCTTTCATTGTAGCCGGAACAATGTGGTATGGTTCCGCAACCACTCCGATCGAATTATTTGGTCCTACTCGTTACCAGTGGGATCAGGGATACTTCCAACAAGAAATAGATCGACGGGTTCGTTCCGGTCTGGCTGAAAATCTAAGTCTATCAGAAGCTTGGTCAAAAATTCCTGAAAAACTTGCTTTTTATGATTACATTGGGAATAATCCAGCTAAAGGGGGGTTATTCAGGGCGGGTGCAATGGACAATGGAGATGGAATTGCTGTTGGTTGGTTAGGACACCCTATTTTCAAAGATAAAAAGGGACATGAACTTTTTGTACGTCGTATGCCTACCTTTTTCGAAACATTTCCAGTCGTTCTAGTAGATGAAGAAGGAATTGTGAAAGCCGATGTCCCTTTTAGGAGAGCAGAATCAAAATATAGTGTTGAACAAGTAGGTGTAACTGTTGAGTTCTATGGTGGTGAACTTGATGGAGTTAGTTTTGGCGATCCTGCTATAGTCAAAAAATATGCTAGACGTGCACAATTAGGTGAAATTTTTGAATTAGATCGTGCTACTTTGAAATCGGATGGTGTTTTTCGGAGTAGCCCAAGGGGTTGGTTTACTTTTGGGCATGCTACATTTGCCCTTCTTTTCTTTTTTGGGCATATTTGGCATGGTGCTAGAACTCTATTCAGAGATGTTTTTGCCGGTATTGATCCGGATTTGGATGCTCAAGTAGAATTTGGGGCATTCCAAAAACTGGGAGATCCAACTACTAAAAGACAAGTGGTATAATATGATATTGCTCCACTTGTTAATGCAATATTGAGAATTTGCATCTCAGGAATTCAAATCTTTTGCTTTTGATTCCACATTTTTTATAAAAAATGTTGTAATTAGTACGAAAGCTATCTCTATTAATTATAAACTACGATCGAATCTATGGAAGCATTGGTTTATACATTCCTTTTGGTATCGACCTTAGGGATCATTTTTTTCGCTATTTTCTTCCGAGAACCCCCCAAAGTTCCCGATAAAGGGGGAAAATAATTTTCTATTTTTCTAATCCTCTTTCTATAATTAAAAAGATCTTCCCGATCGGGAAGGTCTTTTTTTCAACTAGTCCTCGTGCTCTTCAAAAGGATCTCGAAGTTGTTCAGAAGGTTGCCCAAAGGCGGTGTATAGGGCATAACCGGTAAAGCTAACAAGTAAACAAGATATGGAGATAGCGACTAAGGTTGCAGTTTCCATTGGTAGGTAATCCTATGTATGTATATATACATAATAGTATACAAAGTTAATTCGATCTCAACCAATACTATTTTTTTATGGCTACACAGACCATTGATGATACTTCCAGAACCGGACCATTACAAACTACTGTAGGAAATTATTTAAAACCACTTAATACAGAATCTGGTAAAGTTGCTCCCGGATGGGGAACTACTCCTTTTATGGGCATTGCAATGGCTCTATTTGCAGTATTCTTATCTATTATTTTGGAGATTTATAATTCTTCCATTTTATTAGACGGAATTCCAGTTAGTTGGGTCTAGAAAAACTACCCGGATCCCGAGTTCACCCTTCCCCCCCCCAAAAAAAAAGAACTAAGAATTTTCTTTCGAATAGCTTTCATTTTTAGGTTATGACGTTCTGGTAGTTTGATCGTGTAATTTCTTTTCATTTAAGGATTTTTGGAATTATGGGTGTGCGACTTGTTAAAATTGATCTCTATTCTAGTACAGAAAACCGGTCTGTTGTCTTTAGAAAATAAAGACGGTTCTCCTACCTCGTTAGATATTGCTCTAATAGTCAATATCCGGAGCACGAGGTATCTAATTCAATAAAATCTGAACTATGGTTTATGCCTGTTTTTAAGACCTCGTGACCAAGCTTCTCAATAATTTGAAAAAATTATGATAATCAATTGAGAAATCTGTCTTCCTCTTTATACTGATGCTGACCAAAGCATGAGATAGTATTCCATTTTGATTAGTTAGTATAGTGAGTAACAATGAAATGGAAAGGTTCTAATCCATAAAACCTTTCGAGTATTCAAAAAATCATCGGGGTGAAATGAAAATCTGGGGTTTAGATTTATTCATCTATTGAGTTGAGATCTCAACAAGATAATTCCTATGGATCGTCCATACTAAGTTGTTCTCTAAGTGATTTATATCACGAATAGGATAAAAGATCGTTCAAAAGGCCTATAGCAATTTATTTTGCATAAGAATGAGCTAACTTGAAATTTGAGCATTATCACTATGAAGTTTTTTTCCTTCTTATTGTAGGAAATCATGGATTATTTTGAATCCTCTTCCTTCATACAAAGAAATGAAATATCTATCAAATATTTTTTTTTGACAAACCATGTACTTTGTTAAAAAAAGTATTTGAGTGTTCTTGTTTAAGCCGTATGAAAAGAAATTTTCATATACGGTTTTAAGAGGGGGTTTTGAATTTACCTATCTCAATAAAGTCTACGATTGGTTCGAAGAGCGTCTCGAGATTCAGGCGATTGCGGATGATATCACTAGTAAATATGTTCCTCCTCATGTGAATATATTTTATTGCCTAGGGGGAATCACACTGACTTCTTTTTTGGTACAAGTAGCTACCGGTTTTGCTATGACTTTTTACTATCGTCCCACCGTTCTAGAAGCTTTTGCCTCTATTCAATACATAATGACTGAAGTGAACTTCGGCTGGCTAATCCGATCGGTCCATCGATGGTCGGCAAGTATGATGGTTTTAATGATGATTTTACATGTATTTCGCGTTTATTTAACAGGTGGATTCAAAAAACCTCGCGAATTAACTTGGGTTACGGGTGTAATTCTAGCCGTATTAACCGTATCTTTCGGTGTAACCGGTTATTCTTTGCCCTGGGATCAAATTGGTTATTGGGCAGTCAAAATTGTGACCGGTGTGCCTGAGGCCATTCCGTTAATAGGAACTCCTTTGGTAGAGTTATTACGCGGAAGTGCTAGTGTGGGTCAATCTACTTTAACCCGTTTTTATAGTTTACACACTTTCATATTACCCCTTCTTACTGCTGTATTTATGTTAATGCATTTTCTAATGATCCGCAAACAAGGTATTTCAGGTCCTTTATAAAAAGGAAATATACATTTTGAATCAGTATTCAAAACCTATTATTTTTCGATATATCATTGCCGCGAAAAACATGTTTCTCGGATTTCTCCTTTCAATTATTAAGTATATTAAATACAAAAAATTGAAGTAGATACTTATCTCAAATGGAGAAAATGGATTATGGGAGTGTGTGACTTGAACTATTAGTTAGGCCGTGCAGATCAATTTTAGGATCTGCCATATAAAGATTCAGATCGAAATATGTCTCTGTCCCAATTTTCTTTCCAAAAATAAGAGGTTTAGAACCTGGGTAAAAGGTGAACACTTTGTTGTGTTATAAGAGAGTTATTTCTATGATCGAATCCGAATTAGGCTCCGTGAAATCCAGGTAATAGTAATAACATTTAATAAGTAAAATTTATTACTTCAATTTATCCTTTCCTTTTCATAGTATGAAAATGCATGCATTTCCCTTGCGTTTCAATACGATAAATTATCGGAGTAAAGGAAGGGGTCTAAAGAAGGAAAAAGGCCAGATCAGTAACAAGTAAATACCTTGTATGCAAAATACATTGTGAGGATCTAGATAAACAAAGATTACAAGGAATAAGATGATCCAAAAGGCATATTGATCATGATCAAATTTGTGAGCTTACTTGGGTACTGAGCATACGAAAAAAGAAAATTAGGAATTTTCTATAGATCTTCTTAGTTATACTGATTCTAACGATACGTCGTTCATCATTTTTATTTCAACTATTGCTCGAGCCGGATGATCAAAATTGACATGTCCGGTTCTTTCGGGGGATAGATTAATAAAAATCTACTTATCCCAATAACAAAGAAACCTGACTTGAATGATCCTGTATTAAGGGCTAAATTAGCTAAAGGCATGGGACATAATTATTATGGCGAGCCCGCTTGGCCCAATGATCTCTTATATATTTTTCCAGTAGTTATTTTTGGTACTATTGCATGTACCGTAGGTTTAGCAGTTCTAGAACCATCAATGATTGGTGAACCGGCAAATCCATTTGCAACTCCTTTGGAAATATTACCTGAATGGTATTTTTTCCCCGTATTTCAAATACTTCGTACAGTACCTAATAAATTATTAGGTGTCCTTTTAATGGCTTCAGTACCTGCAGGACTATTGACAATCCCTTTCTTGGAGAATGTGAATCAATTTCAAAATCCATTTCGTCGTCCAGTAGCTACAACAGTATTCTTAATCGGTACCGCAGTAGCTCTTTGGTTAGGTATTGGAGCAACGTTACCTATCGATGAATCTTTAACTCTAGGTCTTTTCCAATTTGATATAAATTAGAATATCTTAATATAGGAGAGGAGGGAAATCTTTTGTTTATATATCTAGGGAGTAGTTGCTTTAAGATAAATGGTCTCTCCCTAGATATATGAATCGGGGAGAACAAAATAGAACTATTAAAAATCTAAACCGGATTCCCCGGTGAATCAATTCCAATATTTCGCATCAAGTCCAATATTTCTTTGACAGATTGTTCCCCAAGATGTTTTATTTTCATTAAATCTTCTCCACTGTAATTCAAAAGGTCTGATACTGTATTTATATTTGCCTTTTTGAGACAATTATATATCCTAGTAGAGAAGTTTAATTGGTCAATATACATTTGATTGAAAACTATTTTCTTCGTATCAGTCGATGTATGCGAAATAGGTAAGGAAGGAGTAATATTCTCGCTTAGACTGTTTGTTCCATCGCTGTTCTCTTCCTTTGCATTTAAAAAGGGAAGGAAAAAGTCAATTAAATTACGAGAAGCTTCATAAAGTGCTTCTTTAGGAGCTAATCCTCCATTCGTCCATATTTCAAGAAATAGAATTTCTTGTATCTCATTTCCGCTCCAATAGGAGTGAATACTGTAATTTACATTTTGAACAGGGACAAAGACAGCATCTATAGGAAAGATAAAGGCAGCATCTATAGGAAAAATTTCATCCTTATAATTGTAATTATTTGGATTTTGAATAATATATCCGCGGCCTTTTTCAATTTGTAATGATATATCTAAGGTAATTGATTTGTTTATGTTAGCTATATGTTGTGTAGTATCAATTATTCTCACAGAAGGTGATAGTATGATATCTTCAGCGGTTACTTTTTTTGGTCCGACAACATGGATAGATCCTTCTCGAATTCCGTACGCATCACTTCGAAGTACAATTTCTTTCAGATTCATCAAAATTTCATGTATTGATTCTTCAATACCTATTATCGTGGAATATTCGTTTGATATATTGTTAAATTTAGCACGTGTGATACATGTTCCTTCTACTTCTCCGAGTAAAACTCTTCTTATTGCACTGCCTATTGTATTAGCTTGACCTTTGCGAAGCGGAGATAGAGTGAAACGACCATAATGAAAACGCTTACTCTCTGTTCTGGATTCGACGCACTTCAATTCTGGTATCTTTATTGAGACTGATATTTCATTCTGATTCATAATATTATTTTAATGATTTAATCATTTCTTTCTCTTTCAATTTATTCAATTCTTACACACGTCTCCTTTTGGGAGGTCTACATCCGTTATGTGGCATAGAAGTTATATCATGTAACTTATTTATTTTTATACCACTTTGATAAATGGCTCGCACTGCTGTTTCTCTCCCCGGACCAGTGCCACTTACTCTAACTTCTGCTTCTTTTAGAAGACCTTGATTTACTAAGGTATGAACAACATTTTCTGTTGCAATCTGAGCAGCAAATGGTGAACGTCTTTTTGTACCTTTGAATCCGCAAGCACCGGAAGAAGACCAAGAAACCGCTTGCCCTTGTGTATCTGTAACAGTAACAATGGTATTGCGAAAACTTGTTCGAACGCAAATAATTCCTTTCAGTATTCGATGTTTAGTTTTACGTGGCAAAAATCTTCTTGTAGCTCTACGTGGCACATATTTTCTTGTATTTTTTGATACAAATTTTTTGGTATTTTTTGATACAAATTTTTTGGTATTTTTTGACACAACACAAATCTTTTCTTCTTATAATTTTTGATAAATTTTGATATTATATTTTGAAGTAAAAAAAAAGTATATATATATGTAATAAATAATATATTATTTATAATAATATATTATATATATATATATATATATATATATATATATAATATATGATGCCGAAATATCTTTATTTATTTTCTAATTCCTTATAATAGGAATTATCCCTGTTTTTGTTTATGCCTCGGATTGTAACAAATTACAACAAGGCGTTTCCGTCTACGAATTAGGCGGCACTTTTCGCAAAGTTTGCGAACAGAAGCACGGATTTTCATATTTGTGGTCCTTTTTTTAATGCTAAAATCTTTTGTTAATGGGCCTCATCGGTAGCATCATTCTTTCGTTTGACGGGATGTCTATATATTATACGTCCTTTGCTTAAATCATAAACAGGTAATTCAACTCTCACTCTATCTCCCGGTACTACTCGTATTGATCGACATCTCATTTTACCTGATATAACCGTTAAAACATCTATATTGTTATCTAGATGGACTAAGAACATAGCATTAGGATATGCTATGGTAACTACGCCATCAATAGTGACAAAATTCTTTTTGGTACTCATTTTTCCTAGTTTTTAACTATAACATATTAACTTTGTTATTAACTATGACATTAGATAGATTTCTAAAAAAGAAGAATCATTTCATTCAATTAAAGACGTTTCATAATTTCTTTTTTTTTTATGAATATCTTTTTTTTATCAGCTATTACTACTCAATAATATTCATTGAATATAGTTGAATTCTTTTTTTGTCAGCCGAATTTCTGACACTGAACACTCAACACTCAATTAAATTATTATCAATAATCTATTTTGTTTAATATTATTTTTTTTTACAGCATTGCAATATTGGAGGCAAAAATGCAATTTAGGCATTTACTTTTTGTTTTGGAGTTACCAAAAAATACATAATAATTCCCCTCCTATTTTTTTTTGTCGAGCTTCTCGATCAGTCATTATTCCTTGCGAAGTAGAAAGGATTGCAATCCCCATTCCACCTAAAACTTTAGGGATTTCTCGAGAATTAGAATAGATTCTTAGACCAGGTTTGCTAATACGCTTTGAAGCGGTTATATATCTCTTTTGCGTCCTTCCCCTAGATTTTGAAGTTAAAACAAAAAAATATTTTTGACCTTCTCTATGTTTCCTAACATCCTCTATAAAACCTTCTCGTAGAAGAATCCTTGTTATGTTCTCGGTAATAATAGTAGCTGCTACTCGAACTGTTTTTTTTTTTACCATGTCAGCATTTCTTATATAAGTCATTAGATTAGCAATAGTATCATTACCCATGACGAACTAATTCTTAAGAATTTACAAACTCAATATAAAGGCATGTTTATCTTTTTTAGGAATATGCCTGACATTACTTCTACATAATTTATCAGTATTTATAGTACTTCAGGAGCCAATGAGATTATTTTGGTGAAATTTAATTCTCTTAATTCCTCAGTAACTGAACCAAAAACTCGAGTTCCTCTTGGATTTCCTTTCTGATCAATGACAACCGCTGCATTGTCATCAGATCGTATTATCATTCCATCGCTACGTTTAAGTTCTTTACACGTACGTATAACTACGGCTCTAACTATTTCTGATTCTTGCAGAGGCATATTAGGTGCTGCTTCTTTAATTATAGCGATAATAATATCGCCGATATTAGCGGTGTTACGATTACCTGCTCCTAGCACTCGAATACACATTAATTTTCGGGCTCCACTGTTGTCTGCTACATTCAAGTAAGTTTGGGACTGAATCATTTTTCCTCCAAAAGAATTGTTACCTCGGCAGAAAAAAAGTATTTCTTATCAATTCAATGATCTTTTTCTACCAGAAATATCTCTTTGGTTCGGCATTATTTACGCGAACTAGTAATAAATTGAGTATGTATAGGCATTTTATATGCAACGATTTGAAAAGCTGCTCTAGCTATAGTCTCTGATACTCCACTTATTTCATAAAGTATTCGACCTGGTTTGACGACGGATACCCAATATTCCGGAGATCCCTTGGCTTTCCCCGAACCCATACGTATTTCTGCAGGTCTCGTTCTAATAGGTTTGTCGGGAAATATACGTATCCATATTTTTACGCCGCGACGGGCATAACGAGTAATTGCTCGTCGTCCTGCTTCTATCTGCCCAGATGTTATCCAAACAGGTTCCAATGCCTGAAGAGCAAATCTACCAAAACAAATGCGATTACCCCGAGAAGATATTCCCTTGATTCTTCCCCTATGTTGGTGACGAAATTTCGTTCTTTTTGGGTTCTAGTCGATGGTTGTATAATATACTACTATTTTAATTCCATCTCTATTTCAGAACCGGATATGAAAATTTCTTCTCATCCGGCTCCTTGTGAAGAATCTATGGCAAATTTGGATCATTTAAATAGTTAGTTACTGGGAAGAAATCTGTATTTACTCATTACACATGTATTATTCATATAATATGAGGATACAAATACCTCTATATGCCCAATAAGTATCTTACAGGCGAATATTAACTCTAAGTTATTTGGGGGGACTCCAATTCAATTTATTCTTTATTGGTTTATTTCGCCATCCTATCCAATGAATGATTAAGATTTCTATATGATCTTATGCAATCACAGGTTCCATCGTTCCCATAGCTTTAAAATGGCTGCTTAGGTATACCCTCTGCAATGGAGCTCTTATTTATATTTATTACAAAAATCAATTTTCTTAGTTTCCATTGATCCAAAGCTCTTTTTATAAATTGAATATAAATAATCAGGATAATTCTTATGCTTTATCACACTGCTCTTTGGGGGCGATTTATGAACCATACAATACTGTAAGGAAGAAGATTTCATTTTCTCTTTTTCTCCTTCCCTTTTTCTTTTCTTGCATTACCAAAAACTCTTTTTCCCTTTACGAGAGATATAGGTTTGTCTCTTCGTGGAAAAAAGTCTTTCGTTTATTTGATAGAATTATCTATATTTAAATAACTAGCTTATTGGATCTTAGTAATTAAGATAAAACAAATATACTAGAGACCAATTTGTTTTTATTTGGAGTTTTCTATCATTTTAGAAAAGAAGCAAAAGCTTGATCTCAACGAGTCGCACACTAAGCATAGCACTGCTCCAAGATGTTTAATTATTTTTATTTGATCTTCTAGAATTTAAGATTTATGATTGGTTAGATTATAGAAAGATATTGCTCATCTTAAACAAAGATCCAAATTTTGATCCCCAATACTCCATAGACGGTTTGAACCGCATAATAACAATAATCAATTTTAGCTCGGAGGGTCTGTAGGGGCACTCTACCTTTCATAGCCGATTCTTTCCGGGCTCTCTCAATTCCGTTAAGACGCCCTTTAATTTTTATTTTAACACCTTCTACATCTGCCTTTTCAGCCAGTTGAATAGCTTTTTTCATTATTTTTCTTATTTCAACTCTCTCCTTTAGTTGTAGAGCAATATATTCCGCAAGAATTTTGGGTTCTCTGTAAGGTTTATCCACTTTTTCTATAGAAATGACAAGTTTTCTGTTTACAGAATTAAGCATACTTTGTACAAGTATATTTTGTACTTCCTTTCTTAATTCCTGAATTTCATCTTTTTTTCTTGGCCCTTTTTTTTCGATAAACAAATCGATAAATGCAATATATATATTGACCGAAATCAATTCGGCCTGTTTCAGAATCTCTATACGTGTAATTCCTCCATAACTAGAATTGATAGAACTTTTGATATGTTGTACATAATTTTCAATGCAATTATATATTCTCTCATCTTCTCGTAGATCTTCGGAATAATCCCTTTCTTCAAACCAAAGGGAACAATGGTTTTGAGTAAAACCAAGTCTAAAACCAAGTGGATTTATTTTGTTTCCCATACATATTTTTTTTGAATACTTTTTTGCAAGTAGTAGTATATTTGCGGCATAAATGGATTATGCTTCCCTCTATTTGGATATTTTGTTTCTATTTTTTGACCATAATTGAGTTATAAATCCGTAATGTATCTTTTATCGTAATCCAATGTTTCATCGTACTGTAATGTAATCGGGAGTTGAATTAAAGAAACCCGATTATGTCTCGTAAAATAATGTAATACTTATATGACAAGTGGATTTCTGTATTGGATAACCACGACCCCGAGCTCTAGGTCGAAATCTTTTCAAAATAGGACCTTCATTCACTTCAGCCGCAAGGACAGCTAAATAGCACTTATGTATACCCATAAATGAATATGCATTTTCGGCTGCAGAAACAAGTACTTTGTATATGGGCTCACATGCTCTATAATCCATGAAAGTCAATATCGCAAGTGCCTGTATATAGGTAGAATTACGAAGTAGATGGGCTACTCTACGCGCTTTATTAGAAGACATACGTACATGTTTAGCTACAGCTCGTATTCTTATAGTTGAAGTTAAATCTAAATCCCTATTTTTAAATATAAATTTCATCTTCATCCTCCATAATGAATTAATGTATACTATTTACAACGAGACTTTTTTATCGTTTCTCTCTCTCTCTTTTTTTTATTATTTTTGTTACTCTTCTCTTATTTTTTTTTTTTATTGTTTTTCGATTTTTTATCCTTTTTTGCATGTCCCTGGAAAATGGAAGTAGGTGCAAATTCTCCTAATTTGTGGTTTATCATACCATTTGTTATAAAAATGGGTAAATGTAACTTTCCATTATGAACAGCAATGGTATGACCAATCATTGCGGGTACAATGACAGATCTCCGAGACCAGGTTACTATTATCCTCTTCTCTTTATTCATGTTTAGATTATCTATTTTACTTAACAAATCATTAGATACAAAAGTATTTTTTCTTAGTGAACGTGCCATGGTTAATTACCTTTCTTTTTATTGATAGAAAATAAAAAATGGATTTACAACTATTCCTACTTACGTCGACGAAGGATTGAAACATCGCTATATTTATTTCTCTTCCGACTCTTTCTTCCGAGTGCGCTATAGCCCCAAGGGGTCAGAGGTTTTTTTCTGCCAATTGGAGCTCTTCCTTCACCACCCCCATGAGGATGATCCACAGCATTCATAACTATTCCTCTTACTTCAGGACGTTTACCCAGCCAACGTTTTGACCCAGCTTTACTTAAAGTTCTATTTTTCCATTTAACGTTGCCTACTTGTCCAATTGTTGCTGAGCAGTTCTCAGATATTAAACGAACCTCCCCAGATGGTAATCTTAATGTGGTCAATCGGCCTTCTTTTGCGATCAATTCTGCCACAGCACCCGCTGCTCTAGCTAATTGTCCGCCTTTTCCGACTTGTACTTCGACATTATGTATAGTCGTGCCTAAAGGTATATTGGTTGAAGTAGACCTTTAATTTGTAAAAATCCCTTCCCAAACTGTACAAGCCTCTCTCAGGGCATACAGCTTTCTGGATGTGAATAAATATTATTCTTAATATATTTTATAGAGAGATTTAAGATGAAGGGCATACTTGAAATTCCTTATGTCCTTATTCTGTACATCCTAGGTTTTTTTATTCCATCATCTGGCTTATGTTCTTTTTTCATGTAGCATTCAGAATGAATGACTTTATCAAATTACGTTAATGCTTTCGCATCTTCCGGATAACGTAGGAGGCGTTTGAAATAGAGATTTTCTTTTTTTTTTAGAAAAAAAATATTTTCACTGTTCAGCTTCGAATCTGCCTTTGACCATCAAATCAAATGTGAGTTACTTGTTTTTCTCTTCATAACAAGGGTTCCTTTACCTTAGTTGTTTCTGCTTCAGACAATTAAGTCTTCTCCATATTATCATATCTCTGGAGTCAATAATTAATTCCAGAAACTATTGAACTCAATCACCCGCTGCTCTTTATCCTCAGTTTCCCTTTGGGATTGATCCCATCAAAGTATTCTAGTTGGATCAGTGATAGATTTTAAGGTTTTGCTGTAAACCCAATCGGTTATTTCCGATTACGTAAATTAATAATTCAAACCGCACTCAAAGGTAGGGCATTTCCCATTGATATGGGAGCTCTTGGACCGGAAAGAATAGTATCTCCAATCATAATCCCTCTCGGATGCAAAATATATGTCTTTTTACCATTTCTATAGTGCACAAGACAGATATATGCACTTCTATTAGGGTCACTCTCTATTGTTACAATTTTTCCTAGTATGTTTTTTTCACTCCGTCGAAAATCAATTTGACGATACAGACGCTTGTGACCTCCTCCTCTATGACGTATGGTAATAATTCCACTATTATTACGACCTTTGCCACAACGATGCCGACCGGAAGTCAATTTCTTTTGTGGATGAGATTGGACTTTTTCATCAAAACTTGATAGAGATTTATCACGTGTGCCCGGAATAAAAGTCCTGTACGAACGGGTGTTCATGTTTGGCAATTAAATAAGTTTCATTTTGAAGGAAAAAGTGGAATAGAATCACCTGGTTTTAGTGTAATAATCATACGTTTATAATGCATTCTATGTTTCATTATTTGTTTTCTATTTCCTCTTTTTTCTTTCTTTTGCGGGGGTCGATAACTATTGATTCCTATTACTTTAACATTGAAGAAAAGTTCAATCCAATTTTTGATCTTTGTTTTATTCGATCCCGAATCGACATTTAAAATATATTGATTTTTTTCAAAAAGACTAACACTTTTCTGTGTAAGTACTAAATCTAGACATTGAACTTCATACATAAATATTTCTCCTTTACTATCATTTACAAATAAAATACAAATGCCTACATCCACCTTTATTAATAGTTCAATAACTAGAATTAAACTATAGTTATATATGATACAGACTACATAGAAAATTCTGTTTTTAAGATATTCTGATTTGGGTAACCAAGTTCTATTGAATTGAAAAAATGGATATAAATGATATCTATAAGGCGGCATAGATCGATATGAATATTCCGTATCCAAGTTCTATTGTACTATTGAAAAAATGGATATAAATGATATCTATAAGGCGGCATAGATCGATATGAATATTCCGATCCACTTTCTCTTCTACTATTGAACTATATATGATGAATAATATTGTATTGTGAAATATTCCATGAAATAGAATTAGCTTCTTGGATGCCTTGATGGTGAAATGGTAGACACGCGACACTCAAAATGTCGTGCTAAACAGCGTGGAGGTTCGAGTCCTCTTCAAGGCATACATATTGTAATGCCTATTGAATGAGCAATTCAATTGCAATTGTTCGTAGCAAAAAATCAAATCGAATTGAAATAATATCAATTCGATTTGATAGAAAGCTAAGCAAATGAAATATTTTTTATTCGGAATACAAAGTGTAAAAGGAAAGTATACTAGGTATAACCTATATAAAATAAGGAAAATCAATAAAGAGTAAACATAGTAGAGAATATCTCATCAAGTTCAAGAGAACTGACTTGGCTCATATTTATTACTATGCTTACTCTTACATAAAATATCAATTTATATTGAAATTCATTCAAGATCTAGGCTTTTTTATTCTTATTCAATCCTTCCGCTAATAAGCAATCAATGGCATTCGTAGAAAGCCATTTTGTTTTTAACAATGTATCGATCATTTGTTTAAATAACATTCTATTAGAGAAAAATAAATTTGATAAATATTCATAACTTTCGGATAGAGTATTATAAATAAGAGATTCATTAGAAAATAAATCTATATTTTCCCTTTCTCCCTTGAGCAAACGTTGTTTAAATTTATCATCCCGTGTTTTTTCACGGAACCAACGTTCACTTATCACCGATTGGGGATAGGGTAATACACGTCTCAATCGAATACCAATTTCTTGAAAGCGTTTGAAATTTTCAAAATGTTCTTTTTCTTCCATTTTAATGTTAAGAGGTAAATCGTCATCATTAGTCTGAATTTTCATTCCTAGGGCTATTTTTCTTACCTTTTTACGCTTTAGAATAGCCTTTAACGTTTTTTTAATACTGACATTTAGCTCTCTTGTTGAAGAATAAGTAAGATAAATACTCTTCACGAGTTCTTTAGAAACAAAAAGTTCTCTTCGTTCAAAAGCAGAGTGCTTATTTAGAAAACGAATACTCACGGGATCCCAAAGAAATCGACGAGCTAGACAGATTACTGGTGTATTTAAAGGTTTATATTCCATTGCATACTCTTCTGTGTCAAATTGATATATTCCCATCCTTTGAAACTTTTTGTATAATAATTTTGCTTCCCAGAAAGCAGCTGTCTTTCTTTCTACAATATCGTCCTTCCCAGCATAAAGAGGAGGATCGAAGCCGGGGCCAGACATCAGAAATTTCTTCCAATACAAGCTAGAAAGACGGGTCGGTCTTTCTTGAAACCCTCCAAACAGATGAAGATAATCCAATAATGGATTTTCTATTGTTATATCTTTGATATGCTCAAATCGATTGCTGCGAATAAAACTAAAACGCCAGGTCCTAGAATCACAAACTATAGGAGTTTCATCCTCTTTTCCGTAGGAATTTCTTAATTCTTTAGATAAAACGATTTTATCCAGTAGAGAAGATAATCCTTTTTGCATCGTATCTTTTTTGAACTGAGGAGCAATTGTGATGTAATCAGAATTACCCCGATATATTGCCAACGATGGAAACTCTTCCAGAATACCCTGTAAAAGATTCGAAGCTAGAATGAAATCATTTTCAATGAAAGGATCAAAAGGACTCCAATTCTCTCTGTTTGATTCCGATAAAAACCAACAATCTTGCGCTACTGATCCGGCCAAGCAACCCAAAATATGATAGAATACGGTAAACTCTTTCGCAGCTGTTCCGGCAATTGAAGGTTCTAAATACCATTGATGCAAATAGTTTGCCCTTCGACCCTGGAAATCTAGATTAAGCCTTAGGGAATTTTTTAAATACGTTAGTTTATTTTGTATAATGGCTTTTCCTATCTTATAGGGAAGTCCTTGAAAAAATTCACTGAATTTCAGATTATAATTGCAAGGACCCCAATTTGATCTATACAAAGCTACTCCAATTATATCATTGTCTATAGCTGAAGTATTTTGGCTCATGCTAATTAGAAATATTTCATCAGCAAGTTTTGCTAGATCTTGCGCAGTAAAGCCTTTGGTAGTTAATCCAAATTCATCATAGCAGTTCCATTCTTTTTTCAAGTAGAGCCCTTTGTTACGTAAAAGCAAAGGAAATTCTTTTTCTCGATATGGAGCAGGCAACTTTTTAGTATTAATAAATGTATCGAATCTTCGTTTACTACGAGGAGGAGTTATTAGAATTGGATCAATTTTTTTTGGAATATCAGTTGAAGCAATAACAACAATATTTTGTTTGATGGTGGTTTCTTTTTCACCATCAATCGGATTATATGGATCCCCAAGGAGTTCTACCAATAATGCAATAAGGTAAAAGTAATCATTCAGTTCATGAATGCTTGGAATCCATATGACGCAAGGAGACATCAATTTTGCCAATTTGAGTGCAAACACGAATTGGATTACTCTTCTCGCAAAATACTCTGGAGGGTTAGGATTCTCCCTTCGGTTATACAAAAACTTATGAGGTTTTTTTTCATAATGCTCATTCTCATTTATCTCTTTTGGCCTGCCTGACCAGCCGAGAGACCTGAGGATATTTTCATGCTCAAGGTATGATTGTTTAGCTGAAGATGTATACTCGGGTTCATAGCGAGACAGAAGTTTCTGCTGCCTCAAAAAACTTTTAGGAGATATTCTTATTAAAGGTAAATAAGAATCTGCTGCTAAACTTTTAGCCAAGTACGATCGTCCAGTTTCCTTAGGCCCTATCAATAAAATTCGATTCGAAAAGGACGGTACTGGGTAGAGTGGGTAGAATCTCACGTGGTCGTATAAAGATGAGCGAATTGGTGTTTCAGTCATCTTCTGATAAAAAGCAGCGAAGATCGGCATTTCTGCTAAAAACAATGAATTTAATTCGGAATTCATTAAGCCTATTCTATGAGTTAGGCCTCGCTGAATAAATTCAGCTAAATATCGAAAGTAAAGAAGTCCTGGCTGTTCTCTTGTTTCAATTTCATGAAACAAACCAATAGGGGGGGTTAACTTCGATTCAAATTGAGAGATTTTTTCTTGTAGTAAAAACAATCGATTTTCTCTCAAAAGGAAGTCATCTATTTCAAATTCGTACAAAATTGTTTTTACAAGTGATTTATATTTCCCACATTCTCGAGAACCCCGTTGTAACCAAGGCAACGAGAACCAAGAAGGATATGAAAATTGAATATTTTTGACATACCAAATTTTCAATAGTAACCATAATCCTATATCATCAGAATCCGACTCCATCTCAATATAGTCTACAAATGTAAGCCAAGAACCGTACCAACTGAAATTAGAAAAATTTCTAAGCATTCTATAAGATCTTATCATTTCTCCTACTCTCTCTGAGCAGCCGGATTTATACTGCAAAACTCTGATCAGATAGAAGTTCCTATAGAACTGAATCAAGAATAAGGGAATTATGGAGGAAATATAAAAGAAAAATCCAACGAAGATACAAAGAAAAATATCATATTCCCGAACATTTTGTATATATTTCCATGTATCAAATGATATTGATAGATCCTTTCCCTCGAGTGCTGCTTTAAGTACTTTTTCATTTGCTACTTGCCATAATTTGGCAATATTCCAGCGGGATAACATAAGATTCAATATCGGGAGAATTTTATCATTCAATATCGGGAGAATTTGATCATTCAATATCGGGAGAATTTGATCATTCAATATTGTGAGAATTTGATTATTCAATATTGTTAAAATTTGATCAATTTTATTTCTAAATTCCCACTTTAGAAGTCTCCAAAATTGATGATAAAGTGCCCACAAAATATTCAAATTGTGATTCCAATTTTGCCTAATATTGTCCGGCATTGATACTAACTGATCAATACTATTTATTGTTATTTCCGGAAAAGTAGCTAAAAATAGATTTTGAGTATATTTCCACCCTGTGGAAGTCAAAAACCACAACCATGACCTATATGTTTGAAACAAACCCCATTTCTCACAAAGAAAATTGATTTGATCAAAAGAAATTAAAGACTTTAGTTTTGAAAAGAAAAACTTGAGTTTTTCTTTATTAAAAAAGTCACCTATGGCTTTGACTTCCATAAAGTAACCTATGGTTTTGTCTTCCATAAAGTCACCTATGGCTTTCTCTTCTATTATGTGTTCTAAACTTTCTGTTGAACTATATTTTTCTTCTCTTTCTACAATTTTATTGATTCGCAAAAATATTTCGGACAATACATCATCTTGATAAGATTGAGTTTGAATAAGATCTATGTTGGAACTAAAACTGTTTTTAGAATACTGACTAGAGGTCTTTTCTTCTAAATCTGAACTATTTAAAAAAGGATAGCAAGAGTTTTTGTCAAAATTGACAATTTGTAGGCTTATTAAAGGAGTTTTATAAATATCTTCAATCGAGAAATTGATATTTCTACGAATAATAGAATTCAATTTATCAAGTAAATTAGACGATTTATGCAAATCATCAATTAGCACTTTGTCACGTAAATATTTATCCAATAATATATTGACTTGTGACTTTATGAGTGAGATAGTTTCTTTCTCTGAATACACAGCTCTCATTTCACTAATAGAGGAAGAAAACAGATTGTTATGAATGGGAACTAAATTTAATAATTGTCCATAGGTTACATTCTTATTTTTGATATCAATCCTTTCCATGTAAGAACCCAATCTTTTTTTATAAAAAAGACGAGGACGGTGTAAATAATCTAAAAATTCAAAGGTATTTGCTTTGTAAAAAGAAGCTCTCAATGAATTTTTATTAGATAATTTTAAAGGATTCAACCAATTGTCTTGATTATCGAATATTTCCGAAAGACCCGCGTTATTAAATAATTCCAATAATTCTATGTAATTTTTTCCGTTATCGAAGACGTCAATAATCAATTCAATTATCGGTTTTTTCTCATTCAAATCTAATGTTGGTTTCTCGATCGAGAATTCAAGATTAGGAATTGATTGAGATTTTATTTCATTTTCATTAAACTTGTCCCAGACATTTCCATTAAGCTTGTCCCAGAGAATTTGAGAACTATTAAGATTGTCCCAGAGAATTTTATTCATTTCACTATCCAAAATTGGATTGGGATTTCCAAACCAACCCCAATGTTGAGTAATCGATAATTCAATTGGATCTAACACTCTTTTTTTCAAATTGTTTTGTTTGGAAATGGACAAGAGATATTCTAATCTTTTTTGAAAGTATTCGATCTTTTTGGATAATACAAAAGCGTTTAAAAAATTTGGATTTCTAAACTCAACAGGTCGAAAAAAAGGGCGCTCCAAACATTCTTTCTGACATAGTATCCAACTTGATGAATACTGGTTAATTGCATCTTGTGTCACATTATTCAAATTGCGACTTAATGTTTTGATAAAATAGATGAATTCCAAATAGTATTTATTCTTATTCAATACTTTCTGTAATTCCAAATGCGAATTAATGTTTTGAATAAAATAGATGAATTCCAAATAGTATTTATTCTTATTCAATACTTTCTGTAATTCCAAAGAATATTTTTGGAATTCCATATGGTATTTATGGAATTCCACATAGAAATATCCCAAATAGTTATGGAATTCCAAATAGTATTCATCCAATACTTTTTGTGATTCCAATTTATTCTTATTCAATACTTTCTGTAATTCCAAAGAGTATTCATGGAATGCCAAAGAGTATTTATGGAATGCCTTTCTGTAATTCCAAATAGTATTTATTCTTATTCAATACTTTCTGTAATTCCAAATAGTATCTTTGTAATTCCATATAGTATTTATAGTATTCCAAATAATACTTCTGGAACGATTCTAAATCGTCTAATACAGTTTCGGATTTTAAATCGTTCAATACAAAATCTTCATTCAAATCAGATTTTGATACAAGAGGTGCCAATACATTCTTCAAAAAATCGAATTTATCAATTTCAACATGCTCGTCAGCTTTAATCCTGTGTTTATTCACTATTTTATTCACTATTTTATTCAATATTAGTTGTTCAGTGTTATCATCTTCTGATGTTTTCTTTTTTTCAAAAATATTGAGTACCCGAAGCAAAGAATCATGCGTTAATTCATCTCTGTAATTGAAGAAGTAATTGAAGCACTTCAATAAAGTCTGGTTGAATAAATGTAATTCATTCACATGATGATCGATATCCACGTCAATTGCATCATTAGGGTAAAAAATATGATTAGGCTTAGTTATTGATAGAGTAAATTGATCCGTTATTTTAAGAACAAATTGTTTCAATTGAAAATCATCGTTTAATGCTAATTGTTCTTTATTTTGATCACAGGATGAGGGAGATCTTGAAGATGAATTCTTATTCATAAATCGAATACAATTGAATTGGTTTATATCTTTTCCGATGTTCCTTTCGGGATCTGGTAAAATATCATAATTTACAGAAGGATTTTTAAGAAATGTTTTAACCTTCCATAGATCAACGATTCTATTCTTTTCTAATCCCCTGAAATATTGAAAAGCGTCTTGTCGCCCTTTCAACAATTTGAATTTTTCACTCGGTTTATTAGTATAATTAATACTTATACATGATTCATCTATTGACAAATGCTCAAACAACCTTTGAAAAACTTCCGACTCTGAAAAGGAAAAAGATTCTCTTGCTTGATCTGATTCTTCTTGGAACATTTTTTCTTGTTCCATTTCTTCCGATCTTTTCTCACATAGTTTCTTTATTCTTCGTAGCCCTTCTTTGTATCTTTCGATTTCTCGAACTCTTTGTTTCCTTTCTAAACTTTTAAATTGTTCTGGTTCTGAAGAGAGAGCGAATTCTTCTTCTACTTGAACTAATTTTTCTTCTAATTGTTCGATTTTGTTTTCTAGTTCTTCAATAACTTTGCTTCGATGACGATAAAGTATTGAATCTTTCCATTCATAAAGGTTTTCAGGTTCTGTTTCAGGTTCCCAATATTCGTTTGGAATTGAATTAAAAGATGAATCAATCTCCCATTCGATACCATTAGATTCTTTTTCCAAACGGCTTTCCCAACTTATTGTTTCTTGCTTCTCTGAAATTCTATTTTTCTGATTCAGATTTGTGTTAGAACTGGATAAAATCCAAACATGTTCTTTTGGATTGAGCAAGCAACGTTGATATCTCCTTTTGGCTTTTGGTGAAAACATAAAAAGATGTGGAACGAGCAACAAATTTTCCTTTCTAGCTCTAGCTCCAAGATGTTGTACATCTGGAAATATCTTCATCAAATTATATGATGATTTATTTCTTTCAATTAAGGCTCGAGTATTTAAAAAATAGAAAAGTAATGGTAATGCTATTATCATTACAGCTTTTATTGCTTGACCTTTTAAAATAAATATACGTATATCCCGTATAAGTAATGTACTAAGAATCCGAAAATCAAAAAGCTTAACAACACTTTCTCGGCCAGAAAATATTTGACTCAGCAATCTCACCAAATTGGATTCGTTCCATGGAACGAATATTTCCATCATGTAATCTTGAAATTTCGACTGAACGCTAAAGAACCAAACTATTTCTCGGTTCTTTCCAATAGGGTCCGTAGACCACGGTTTTCTTTCCATATATTGTTCTGTTCTATAAAAAATATTGTTTATTACTAATCAAAATAAATGATAATAATAAAGAGGTAGTTAATACAACTTATTCCACTAACTATTGTATAATTTGTAAAAAAAAAAAGTTTATTGTGATTGAGATAGAATTGAATTAGTAAATAATGCAATAATGAAACATTAATAATATTACAAATATATTATACGAATACGAAGCCAAATATACCAAAAATAGGATTTTTATGCCCTATTTAGAAAAATAGATATATATTATAAAAGAACGATACTTCTTTTAATTAATTAAAGAATCTCTATTTATACGATCTTATCTATCTGTTATTATTCATTAATTAGCATTTTGTCCTGCAGAAATTGCTAACAATCCTCTATTTAATTGTTGAAAATGAGAATTCAATTGGTTACCATATTGATTATAATAAAATAATTTTACCATAGCATCCATGGCTGAATGGTAAAAGCACCCAACTCATAATTGGGAAGTCGCGGGTTCAATTCCTGCTGGATGCACAATAAGCAGTTATTACACTCTGCTCACAATATTTTTTAGATGAAAGAATCGCAGCAAGGTTATCTCGATTCGATTCAGTATCGAGATTAGATTATCTCCATCCCTGTTTTGTAGTTCTTAACTATCTCTTTTAATTTTAAATAGAAGTTAAGAATTACAAATATTTTTAAATATTTGTAATTCTTTTACGCACGTTTGAACGACTTTTTCTCAGATAGAAAATCTATATTTTGGTTCAAAATGAACTTCTAATTTAACGATCAAGTTGATTTTGTAATTAGAAGTTCATCTGATAATTTCAGCCTATTCCCTGCGATTTTAAGAATATGAATATAAGGGCAATTCTTACTTTTTTTAGTTAGTAAGTAAGAAAAATTCTAATCTCAATCTCTAAAATAATGTATCCTGGGCAATTGCAATAATTGGATTCATTATTATTCCCAGTAAAGTAGATGCTATTACACATATAATCATACTAAATTCGATATAATTTTTTGAGATTGAAGAAGATAATCTATAATTTTGCACGTAGGGAGTTATTTCTTTGTTTCTTTCAGTCATTAATAACTTAATTATTTTCAGATAATAATATATGGAAACAACACTCATAAAGAGTCCTATCGAAACTAATAAATAGGAGCCTGCTTGCCATCCACACCAGAATAGATAAAGTTTTCCAAAAAAACCTGCTAATGGAGGAATCCCCCCTAGAGATAGCAGACATAAAGATAAAGACAAAGCTGAAAAAGGGTCTTTCATATATAATCCTGCATAATCCCGAATGTTATCTGTTCCTGTACGTAGACTGAATAATACAATACAAGCAAAAGTTCCTAAATTCATAAAAATATAGAGCAGCATATAAGTTATCATACTTGCATATCCATTGTTTGAGTCTTTATCAATTATTCCAATAAGCATATATCCAATTTGACCTATCGATGAATATGCAAGCATACGTTTTATACTTGTTTGAGTAATAGCAATTAAATTTCCTAATATCATGCTAAGAATAGCTGATATTTCCAAAAGAAAATGCCATTCGTTCGATGAGAAATAAAAAATAATGTCAAAAATTCTAGTGGCTAAAGCTGAAGCAGCTACTTTTGAAATAACAGAAATAAAAGCAACGACTGGAGTGGGGGAGTTAGAGTCGAAAAGAGGAATTTTCCCTCCTTTCTCTCATTCAGAACCGTGCATGAGACTTTCTTCTCGCACGGCTCCTAAGTGATAAAAAAATGAGCATAATCGTTTGATTCTCTTTTTTTTTTTATTACCTTCCTCGTGTATGTATAAGATTGAATCTATTCAATTGATACAAAGAATCACTAATCCTTAACTTTCCGAGGAATCCTTACTCAGTGGTTATTATGGTATGGTAAATCATTTTTTTTTTCTTATTTTTGAAGTTCAGTTATGAAAGAGTTAAAAAGAAAAAATAAAACCATCTGATTTAAATCGTTCTGAATAGTCATGAGATGCTCATCTTAGGGTAATCTTTTTGTCGACGGATGCCTTCTTTTTTACACTCGTAGTTTCTGAAGAATGAAAACTTACTATATAGCATCTACGTTAAAAATAAAAATATTATACACGTCATTAATCTGATCCTTTGTAAAAACTACCCGTAATAATTCATTTGTAAAAGTTATTTATTACAAATAAAAAAAAATTTGTTTGTTTCTTACTTTGCTTTACCTTAATTCAATTCCAATTTTTGGTAAAAGTGATGTCTTAGTCCAAGTAGGAATAACAATCTTTTTTCCACATGTCTATAGAGTTTCTATTTGTAAAACGAATCGCACTCCTTCATATACATCGGGGGTCCATTGATGAAAAGGAACTAAAGAAAGCTTGAATGCAATTCCTACCGTTATAGATAAAAGTGCAATCCAAATTCCTGGAGAGTTATACATTTGTGTATTTATAAGACCATTGGCTATTTCTTGAATTTCAATCTCACCTCCAGATAGACCATATAGCCAAGAAAGACCATAAGCAAGAATGGAAGAACTTGTTCCACCCATAAGTAAATATTTCATAATAGCCTCATTAGACCGTACATCTCTTTTGGTATATCCAGATAATAGATAAGAACATAGACTTAAACATTCTAAAGATACGAAGATAGTTGTTAAATCATTAGCACCACATAAAAACATTCCTCCTAGAGTAGCTGTTAATATGAATAACAAAAACTCTGTTACAGCCATTTCTGTACATTGAATGTATTCCACGCATAGAGGAATACATAAAGTGGAACATAATAAAATGAGAAACCGAAATATTTTATTAAAATTGTTTGTTTGGAAATTACCAAAAAAACTGATCGTAGGTTCTTCTCTCCATTGAAATAACAAAAAGGCTATGCTTAGCACTAAACTTGTTAAAGAAATGAAATAGAACCAAGTTGTCTTTTTCTGATCAGAAATGAAATCGATTACTAGAAGAAGAAATAGGCCAAAAATAAGGATGCATTCTGGAAAAATGGAACGAAGCAAATGAAATTCTTTCATAAAAATGATTTAAAGGTATTAATTGAAAATGCATTTTTCATTTTGTCCGGATCATTAGTTAGTAACTTCAATTAATATTTGAGCAACATTTTCTTTAGAATCTCCTTATTATCATTTATCTATGATTTATTTTTCATTCTTCTTTTCCTTTCGTTTTCGTTCCAATCAAATTTTTAGAAATTTTGATAAAGTAAGTTTTCTTTTATTGATCAGAATGGAATAGATCTGTAGATCTATTTTACATAGTTAATGGATTAACGGTAATGTGCAAAAGCTTTATTGGATTCTGCCATTTTATGAATCTCTTCCTTCTTGCGTATAGCATTGCCTTTCTCTCTGGCAGCATCCATTATTTCGTAACTCAATTTGAATTGCATATTTGGACCAGAACGTTTTCGGGATGACTCTAATAACCAACGAATAGCAAGTATTTTTCCTTCTTTATCTTTTATTTCA